CTTGGGAATTGAAAGTTCGGGATCGATTTATGGGATAAGTGCGGGTCGGGATCCCGTTGGTGTACAATCGAGTTTCATAGGTGATTACAATTTAATCATGAATCTCAAACCCCGTCCTTAACTTTACGGAATAGAAAGTTCCCCTTCAACAGCTACAAGTTATTCTCAGATGTGGCATTACTAGCTCGATAGGGAGAGGAGGTACAAGCTCAACCGATACAATAGGTAGCGGGGAAAGCTCTCAGCTCGACTGAGCAGGAAAGGAACTAGCCATACTAAGCAGCATAGGAAGAAGAGATAAAGGAGGCTGTTTTCCAAATGGGATGTTTTAAATCCCCGGGCCATGATGGTTTCAATGGATACTTTTCCAGAATTATTGGAGCATAGTGGGTGAAGATGTGTGTAAAATAATCCACCAGTTTCATCTCATACTGTATCCTCTCCAAAGAAGAACCTAGAGAAAATTCCAGCAAGGAATAATGTGCCTCCTAAAACTACTTCTTCAAAGGACAAAGGTGTGTTGAAAAGGATTTTCAAAGGGCTGCTTTGCTAGCTAATAAAGGGGTTCCTTCTAAAATACAATAAATAGAAATTCAAAGCTCCTTTAGGCATTAAAATTGCCGCTTCTAAACAGACGTTTAAGCTCAAGCCTGCTTTTAATAAAAAGCTTGTACTACAAGATGTCACAAATAGCCTCTCCTTAGTCTCACCACCAGCTCCGCCTATAGTGAATGAGATTGAGAAGAAAGAAAACCCTCCCACCTTTGTTCCTCAGCTTCCTACCTCTATTGAACCGGGAGATACTTCGAAGGGGGTTGGAGTTGATAGTGAAGACAGAGTTAAAGAAGACATGATGGATGACGACTCTCATCTTTCATCAAGTCCCATTGAGATTGTTAGCACCGCTGAATTGGGTGCTGACGATATGCAGTCCTAATATCTCTGTATATTTTAATGTTTAACATCCTTAGTTGGAATGTTAGAGGTGCTGCATCACGCAGGAGCATACGGAATATCCGTTATCTTATTTCTTTACACCGACTGCATATATTTTGATCATTCTGGAACCTCGTATTTCTAGGGCTAAAGCTGATGATGTTTGTAATCGGTTGGGATTTACTGACTATTTTCGAGTTGAAGGCGAAGGGGACGAAGGGTGGTATTTGGTTATTATGGAACGCAGCTGTTGTTAATCTTGAAATCATGGCTTTCTCTTCTCAGCTCATACATGCTCTTATTTGCTTTCCGGGTCAGCCTGAGTGGCTACTTACAGAAATCTATGGTAGTCCGAATCATGAAGACATAATTGGGCTTTGGAATTCTTTGATTTCGGCTAGCTCAATGCACAATCTACCATGGCTGTTAGTTGGCGATTTTAACCAAATACTTTCTGCGATTGAGAAGCTCAGTCGAAGGGGTGTTAATAGAAGGAATTGCAAGCTCATGCTGGATTGCTTTTCTGCTTGTAACTTGGATGATCTTGCTACAGCTGGACCTCGGTTTACCTGGTGCAATAATCGAGATAGTTTTCACTATACTCGAGTCCGTTTGGATAGAGCGGTATCCAAAATCCTGAATGGCATGATTTGTTCCCTAATTGTACCGCCACTCTTTTGCCACGTACAAGCTCTGACCATCATCCAATCCTTATTAAAAGTGATCCATTCTCTTCTATATCAGAGTTCAGGCTGCTCAATCTATTGGGAAAAAGGTCAACCACTATCTTCCCAGGAGCATTCATGGTAATAAATAGCTTGTTGTTTAATAGAATAAAGGGGCGGTCTTCTCAGATAATCCATGCGCTACGCACCTGGTATGCTCCTTAGCCTGGATGGAAGGACTGGTGAATGGGGCTTACCTGACTTGTTGAGTTTGGTTCAAACTGGGCCATCGGCTCTGAAAAGACCTGAATGATTAGCTACTAAAAACCTAACAGAACTTAGAAAAATGGATTGAATAAAATGACAATACTCTATATTACCCCCATTGGATAGCCTTTCAGTGGCCTTGCTGTCCGCAGATCGGTTACTCTCCCAGGAGGGAGTTCAAAATTTGAGTAGTGATAGAAAGGAAGCACGGATAGCGAGTTTTTATTAAAAAGTGTATATAAACAATACCGGCTTCAAAGGCAGTCTGTCCTCTGCTAGTTATTGATAGTTGTCTTGTCAGGTAAGTAAGGGTCCGAAGGAAGTAAGGCTAACCTCAGATTCGAGGTCAATAAGTGAGAAAGTTCTATTTGCCGTTAGGACCGGTCTGACGATGAATAAGGCATACGGCGTGACAATCTGTTGACATACAATTGACGAGGCTATCACATACATTTACCTTGGTATACCTCTACAAAGATAAGAGATTCGAGAAAGAATTTCACCGATAGCAACTCTTCGACCCGGAACTTCCCAATCAAAGACGGACAACGGCTACCATTATCCGATCACATTTTTCCTTCTTCTTCTGAAACCTTGGGGAAGTCTCCTCGCCTATGAGTAGTAAAATGACGTTACGGCTTCCTGCTTCAGCGCGCTCTGGCACCGACTGATTTAGCACCTTCTAAGATCTCATCTCGTTGAAGGGTTTCAGAGCTTAGTCTGTACTCTGCTCTGACTAAGGGTTGTCACGATCTTAAGAAATTTGCTTGACTCTTCAGAATCGTAGAAAGGGGAGAAAGATCCAAGTGCAAGCATTGAGTCAAATTCAGGTATAGCAATGTAGTTCTTGTCTCCCTCTCCTACCTAGAGCACTCAAATAGGTAGGTCATTAAAAAGATAGTTGATAGAATAGAAGATTCAAAGCCAAAGACTGAAGTGAGTAACAGAGTGACTAAGGTTGAAGATTACGCATTAGCCGCTGTTTAAGCTTGAACTCTCTTTCTCGATTGCTACTACTAGTTGAGGGGTCTTCCCTGCCTTCTTCAAGTACTTCCTCGCGGTTGTCGCATTTGCTTTCTCTCTGAACAAAGGACTGTGACTTCTTTCTTCTCTATCTATCTAAAAGTAGAGTCACTGGTCAGTAGAGCAGTTTTATGGCTTTCATAGCGTTTAGTAGTTCTAGGGGTAGGTAGCTACAAGAATCTACTGAGCTAACCATCTAATCTAAGCAGTAGCATCTCAACTCAAGGTCTTTTATGCCCGCAAGAGGAAAGAGTCTCTATCTACACAGTTAGCTGCCCCTACTTTGGGATATTGCAATAACTAGGTTGGCTCCTAGGCTAAAGCAACGGGACAACAGGCGATGTTATCAGCGATGCCTCGCCGCATGGACTTTCCTCTGGGCTCTGGAATGGAAGAATTGAAAAAACAAAGAAAGAATTTCACTGACCAATAGTTTCGCTATAGCGACTCCTATTAGCTGTACTGATGAGCCAGTTGACTCTCTTTCTTCTGTCTACATGGTTGATTGGCCGGCTTCCTCATCACAATGAAAGATGGGTTGCAATAATCCGTTCTCTCGTTGGTCCTATGGTCTTCTGCTGAAGAGCGTATGTACTAAGATCTTCAAACCTTCGTCTATTCATATTCTATTCCCCGTCGGGTTTTATTACAGTGGAAAGCGCATCCAGTTTCTGTCGAAGTTTCCTTTGCATTACTTGTTTTTTATTACTTGTTAAGCTCTTTATTATTTAGGGAAACTGTTAATAGATATCTTCCCGTCGAGATCTCTTTTCTTACAGCCATTGTCTAAGTAGTTGCTAGGGTAAGACCTTGGTCCTAGGTCGTCTGCATCATTGGTTCAAAATCTTGATTCGGTCAACCACGTAAGACAGCCCAAATGCTCTGCTCTGGCTGAAACTGACAGAGGGGTGGAGTGGAGGATTGGACCTCTTCGGGCAATGGATCGAGTGAACGAAAGAGACTGGCTTTCGGGAGTCTCTTTGTAGGATACTTGGCCAATAGGGACCTTCGGTAATATGTGTATCCGTGCTGATTGCTAGCCGATGGAGTGGACCCTAACTATAGAAAGAATGCCCACTATAGTTCTATCACTTGTGCGGTCTCAATTCTCTAATGTTGAAAAGCTATGTCCCGAGTAGTGGAAAAGCCCAGATACGAATATGTTGAGTAGCAGGCGGCGAATTGTTGAGCCCTGATGCAGCGTCCCGAGAAAAACTAGGTGGATCCAGGTTTAGATTGAATCACATATTCTTTTTCTTTCTTTGTTTGGGTAGGCGCCTATAGGGAAGTAGTTCGCCCACTTCCAACAGTTCTTCCGTAGGAAATGTTGCCATACTTTCTTTGTTGGAAAGGGATCCCGTTGTCAGCCACGGTTTTTTTGAGATCCGTTGCTGGGCATGTGAACTTCTACTTCTTATCTTAGTAAAAGGGCTTACTCCATGAAAGCTTATCGGCTCACCTTCTTCGCCCCGTAGCAGCTCTTCCGCCCAAGCAGCTAAATAGGGATTCCCCAAGTATTCTAGTATCTCGCTCCCTATTCGTGTTGTTGCAATGCTTTGGTCAGAAAGAATCTAAATTAGTAAGCTAACGAGGGACTCGCTTTTCTACAAAATTCATTCGTACATTCAAAAGTACAAGACAAGTTGTATCTTCAACTACATAAGAAGATTTCAATCCTAAAGATTTAAGACAGGTGAGAGCAAAAATACCAAAAGCGAATCGCCAGCAGTAGTATATTCGGTGAAGCGCTAGACGAACTATCATCGAACCCCAAAAACAATCTTAGGAGATAGCTTCGACCATCCTACTTCTGCCGGCCTTATCCCACCCGACTAAAGGAAGACTAGAATAGGTCTTGCAGAGCCTCTCTCTCAAGATTGGTAGACAAGATGAATCGTGACCACTGTGACGATAGGCCGGAATAAGAATCAATCCCAACGCAAGATCTCAGCTCCCTCTTCTCTCTAGAAATCGCAGCTCATGAAGATCCTTCCGAATATAGAGGATCGGAAATGAGGTCGGGCATGCGTCCCTAGACATAATTCAGCTCTGCATCTAGTGAGCCGAAGAAGCCTCCGGAGGCTACTTTCTATTGAGTTGTTCTTAGCCATTTATTTTGTGCAAGACCTCATTGAGTAGGGTCAGATCCAAGTTGAATAAGAAATTCAAGTGATAAAGTAAAAGTGTCATTTTTCATCTATATCAGACTCATTCTCTTTTTCCTTGCTCCCATCACCATCATGCCCAGTTTGGATGAAAAAAGAGTGTGCAATCAAGAGTTATGCCTGTGATTCATTAAAGTATGGAGTTGATAATTCGAAGTGATCTTTTTTTATGCAATTTACTCTTTTGTTTGAAGTTTCTAATCATCTTGCAAGGGACCTTATTTAAGAGGAGTCGCCGATTTCAGGAGGCCAATTGGCTATTATTATCATCGATGAAAATGTTGACGCATTCTCCTTCCTTTAGCTGGACAAGACCAAGACAGTCAGCAAGGGCTGGCAACACATAATCAGACTCTAAAAATGACATTGAAATCGACATCACCGACATGCTCGATCCAAACTTGATAGAATGAAAGCATGCCCCCTAACCCATATAAAAGGGGGGAGCCCATGCTGGAGAAGAAGTAGAGAGTTGACAAGGTTTGGATGAAATCAATTAATTTAGACTCCCAGATCCACGTTCAAAAGGCTAATGGCACCTATAAAAAACGTGGTGAAGTTAACCGAGAAAAAGGCGTGATTCATTAAGTGAAAGACGCTAACCGATTTTTTACTCGATTTATTTGTGGAATCGGTATTCTACTACATCGACCATTGACTCTTTCTCTTTCCCAGCTGAAGTAAAGGAAGCAACTTCTTTGCAGGGATCATCTGACACTTGAGCTGCTATTTCAGTTGATCTAGGAATCTTTGAATCTCTTAAGATAAGACGTTTTTCAACCGAAGATTTTTCTTCTTTCTCAAATTGAATCACTGAATCACTAGAAGGCAAGACTCGAAGGCTTACAAGATTTCCAAGAAAATGAATGAACGGTCCCTTAGTAGAGTGAATAATATCAATTGACTCTATTCTGATCATCGATAGAATAACGGGAAGGGGATAACATCTCGTTCTCTTGTCGTAAGAAATGGTCCATACGCAGAGATTGAATCTACTTGCTCAGGCTTTCCTCTTATTGATGGGCGAACGACGGGGATTGAACCCGCGCGTGGTGGATTCACAATCCACTGCCTTGATCCACTTGGCTACATCCGCCCCTACCCCCGCACAGGTTTGAGTCTCTATCTACGATCAGATCTTTTCTGAACCCCCCTATGACCGCTATCAAAGAGAATTTCCTATACTATAGTATAAAGTCTATTGTTGTGTTTTGGAATTAGGAGAAGAAAAGCTTCAAACAAAGAGGTTGGGCTGTTCACTTCATTGATTTGACTTCACTTTACTTAAGATTAAAGATAGGGGCCGGGCGGGCAGTTAAGGCTCGTTTAGTAGACAGCCAGCTACGGCTTTGACGAGCAGCAAGCACCTACTCCTATCAAAATGAAAAGCAGCAAGCGGGAAGAAGCGAGCCCCTATCAGAGAAAGCCATTGCGCGCTAGCCCCTTGTTTGTATAGGATTCCAAACCTGCGCACCCTTAAACTACAAGTTTTGAAGCCCCTACTCTGTTTTATGGGATATTTTAAGAAGCCCGGTTCGTCCTCCTATCTACGCAATTCTCTGTCTTCTTCGTGATCATGGTAGGCGAAAGGTAGTTGAGCGGCTGTGAAACGGCGATTCCCCCCTTTCCATTGAAGTAGGGAGGGCCTCCTTCCCCAACATTCCGGCCTATTATTGATAGGGATTTTACCGATGCTGAAGGTAGCTTGCTTACCAAGCCACCCACTTGAGAAGCTAGTCGCCAGAAAGAAGCGACGAGGAAGCGAAGCTGTCGTAGAAGCTTTGCCCCCCCTGTAGTCGTAGTACTCGGCTCGTCGCTACTTTGATTCAAAAGGTAACCGACGGTTCCCGACTTTCTCCGGTTTCCGCAACCGTAACCATTTGTCACTCCAATTTCTTCATCCAAAAACCCTTTAGCGGTACGCTCTAAAAAAAGTCAAGGGTAAGCTTGCATTTCTAGAAGCGGTAGCTTCCCGCCTCCTTCATTCCTACTGCCTCCTTCGGTGAGAAGTTCCCTTCCCTTTTCTAAACCTGATTGGTCTGCCTCAGAAAATGTACAAAGTGGACCACTCTTTGGCTGACCCTCTTATTCCCATTCGGGTTGGGTTGACCCAAAAGAAAAGTAAGAAGGAATGGAACCACTGGAGAGCCGTCTGCAGTTCACACTTGGGCAAAGACAACTGACTTTGAAAGCGGAACACGAACCGATTTCCGCTATTCCGGGTTCTTATTTTTCGTAGCGAAATCAAGGTTTATGAGAAAGTCAGCGAAGTTTCTATGGTGTTCTACCTTTGCTCCGTCCCGGTCCACGGTGGAAGGCTCCGTACCTAAGCCTTACTACTACTTAATTAATTAATTAATTAACGGCTAAGCGATTTCATAACCTGAGCTTTCCTTAACCAGCTGACCTTACGAAGTAAGCTTAGCCTCCCTTTCTTTATAGTTCGACTAAGTGACTTCGTAACCTTAACGTACTTTCTTTCTTACTTTAGCATGGCAGCATGAATTTCTCTTGCCGTAGCTACAATATTTGAAACCGTATGATCAGCACTGGGAACCTCGTCACCATCCTGCCATATTACAACGCCTTGTCCATATCCTCCATAAAGCCGTTGAGAAAATAATCACATCCCAAGCAGACTTTGTTTTTTAAATCTAAACCCGTTGTCAGCCACTCCGAGAGCATTTTTCCAAAAAAAGAGATTGCTTTTAGTCCCGTACCTGAGAAAAGGGATGAAGTCTGCCTCTTTTTTTTGAGGTTAGGGAAGTAGGCTCGTTAGACCTTACCAGTACTAGTACAATAAAGGAGAGCAGGTAAAAGGAATCCAGGAAGATAGCACTTCTAGCTTTAGAGTTGGGAATCAGGGGGATTAGGTTCTTTCCTTGGCCGAGCTCTCAAGTTCATTTACTAAGGATGAGGGATCTCGGGTCTTCCCCAGTTCTGTAAAAAAGAGATGTCTGAGCTGTCGAGTTGTTGGCTAATGCTTTTTCATTTGCTTTTCAAAAAGGAATTCCTTCTCGAGAAAGAGGAAGCTAAATCAGCTAGTCCTACCTTGAGTAATCCGATTAGTAAAGAAGGTGCGCCGATATATAATAACCCCTTCTATATCGGCTCACCTCTAAAGACAATTCGCCTTACGGCTCACCCTATCATGCCCTCTCCTTTTAGTCGAGTCACTTCGTGCCCTTCTTTAACTTCGCCTTACTAACAGCGCTTTGTCCCCTTCGTTACTCAACAGCGGCGAAAGCAGATAAAGAGATTAGGGATTTATGAGAGGTTTGGGATAGCTACTCAAACCCCTAAAAAGAAGTAGCATAGCAATTCGAATAGAAAGAGTTGAGTCAAACGGATATTCATTCTACGCAATTAGTACTTCCGGTTTTTCAAATAGAACAACAGGAAGGCTCGATGTAAGCAGATTTTGAAGTGCCTATGGAAATTACCTGCTGCACCTCCTAGATGGGTATTCTTCTTTGCATCTCATATAGCTGACAAACCTGACTTTGCCTTTCTAAAAGCGTGTTCGCCTGTCTGTCGGTGAAGCTCAGCTCTTTCGCCCTCGTCTCTTTCTTTGTTCGACTGGGGAATCTCTTATTGAAAGCAGGGGATTCTGTCTTCTCGTTCAGCTAGCATATGAGCGATTGGTATTGATTGAACTGATGATTCCCAAGGAAGCTCGCCAAGACCTTATCGATATGCCGAAGGAAGGGGGCAAACAAAGAAGTTGAGCCATAAACTTGAGTCTCAAGTCTGCGAGAGGTCAATGTGATACGGTTTCTCGTAAGAGTTGACTATGAGTTTCCTTCGATTCATTACTTCTATGATCTGTTGAGTAGATATTCTACTAGATGCTTTTCTTCTTATCTCTTTCTCAACCTGCTAGCTCTTTAAAGAGTTAGCTTACTTGTTAGACTAAGCAAGCCGGTGGTTGGTGTTTATTATCTGATTTCTTTCTATTACGGTTCTTCCCTTTCCGATAGAATTGGATCAGTTACCTTTGCCCCGGCTAATCCCATATAGAAATGGGCGGTGTGCAATACCCTATTCCAAATATCCAATCTCCTCAAGCCCTCCCTCCGTCCTCAATAAGAGCGAAGCGTAGCGAACAAGTAGAAGTTAGGGATTTCGTTGCGTAGGGATGTGTAGAGAAGCTTAGCTGACTCGTCGGTCTACCCTTTTTCAGTTCGTCACAAGATAGTTTTCCATACAAAGCGGTTATGCTCCCGAGTCACAAATCAAAAAAGATAGCAGCAAAGCAAGATTGGTAGGGTCATCCTTGTCCCCTTGTACTTTATGGTGTGAATTCGGAGGAAGTTGATTCACTCTGAAAAGAAGAGAAGTCGAAAGCAAAGACCGGGAAGGAAAGATGAATCCAACTCTAAGAAGGGGTCTACTCGAACTCCCGAACTACAAGTAGAAGAGGGGTTTTTTGCAGGTAAGATGTTTCAGATCTACCCCTTTTTTTTTCATTACTATTCGAATCAATTACCTATCATTGAATAGGTTGGTACCTTTTTTGTAGGTCTTTCCGACCCGTTTATTTGTCCCAGTTTCCCCAGCCGTGCTGTTGCTGGCGTCTGTCGTGATAGATCATTGGTTGTTGACCTTGGTCTAGCTCTCCCTATGGCACACCAATCAGGAAGCCATCTCAGGATCTCAGGTACGGATCTGAAAGGGCTCCCACCCAGCTTAAGGAAGGATGGTTGAACAAGCAAGCGATGGTAATGCCGAAGGAATCGAAGAACATATGTCCAACCTTGATAACTCTTGTCAATCCTGAAGGTTCAGAGCTTCAAACGTAAGGCGAATAGGAAGGTCCACTATCCCAGCCCGGATCCATTTTCAATCAATTAACATTAGTCAAAGCCCTGGAGCACGTATCAATAGTTACTCAGCTGTTGACTTTTTAGTCCCTCCCTAGTGGTGCGTCGATGTTGCGTATGGATGGTGTGTATGCTACGCTATCTCATCTCCTGAGAAATCTGTCTTCCTGTTCGGCATACCTAGTTAGCGGTGTAGCTACTTTGCTTGTTCGCCTTACGGTGAAAGCGAAAACTCGATGGCAGACAGAGCAGCAGCCTTCCATCCATACCTACCTGTTCACTTGGAGTCGCATATATGGATGAAAGTTCATTAGGCTTTTCTCACTAATAAATCTCATTCAAAATATTCAACTTGAAATTCCGAGTTATATTAAGCGCAATCATCCCAACTGTCGAATCTCGTGCAGCGGGAAGCATCCGAGTGAGATTGAAACCATTTATCTGTCTAAGATCTGACATATCAGCCATATCGGAATAGTGTCTAGCGCTTCGATCCTGTCCCCTCCCTTGGGAATTGGTCTCTCATCTTGTGCACGTGCAGACGCGTTCGCGGAGAAGTCAGCCAAAACAGGGACTGAGACTGTTGTCCGAAACCTCTACCAGGGTAAGGCAACCCCTGGGTATTAGCTTTGCCAGGATGATGATGATGACTCAGATCTACCTTCCTTTCCTTCGTTGGAACCACTTCGCTCTCTTACTTTCTTTAAAGAAATTTATTGAAAAAAGTGAAGAGCTTATTGTCTTCTGAGGCTGCCGAAGCCAAATGAAAGAAATGCTTTCCCCACTACTCCTATTGATATTGATAGGACGACTGCTACTTGAAAATACAATAAAAAAGATAGCTATTTCTTTCTCCGTCTGACTACTCCGAGTAAAGACTACTGATAGTTAGGCTCCCATGATTGTTCTATCTTCGCTGCTTATGATAGAAGTTGTATAGGAATGATCGAGGTGCCCGAATACTTTCAATTTGAAGGGAGAGTACGACAGATCAGGACAGGAAAAGAAGATTCAGAAGAGAGCATTGTAGAGGGGCGGGGTAAGGAGCTTGAATGTTGTTGACGTACTACATAGCTTTACGCCCTTTGCTCGACGGCTAGAAAAAAAAGTGAATATGATGCCTGCTATCTTCCTAGCAACGGAAGGCCGTGCAATGGGGAGTTCAGAACTCAAAGTGGCGAGTTATGGTTTCGTATATATGTTGCTGTAGAGGGGTATGGGGGATCACTAAACGAGAGGGAATCCCCTCTTGAAACTACTGATTATAATCCATTGATCCCAGGTCGATGCTCAACAGGAAGATCGCCTATGCTGTCTTCACGACACCGAGTAAACCGCATAGAAGGTCTTGCAAAGCCTCCTCATCACCAATGAAAAAGGAGAATCTCGTCAGAGAAGTCTCACTTTGAACAGCTATATGAGTCGCTAAGAGACCTAGGAAAGGAAATTGGCTTGCACCCAAAAAAGCCCTTAAAGGAAGGGCGGGGGCAGCGGGTAGGGGAAATAGAGGTTCTCGCTCATCTCTTTGGGGGTCCATATCATCTGAAAACTTGTCCTCTTCCATTAGCATAGCTAAATTTGAATAGAATGACTCAGCCTAAAAGTAAGCCCGCAGATGGAATTAGCCTTCGCTGCAAATCCAATCCAACTTTATTATAATAAACAAAGGCGGTAAGTATGCCGAAGGAAGGCAATAAGGAAGTAAGAATGAAGGTCTATTTCTCAAAAGATCATCTGATTATTTGGTTAGTGAGCTCTTAAGAAATTGCCTTAGAGATATTCTGGCTTTCACGTGTGCTCTTTAATAGTCACGACTAAGAAGACCTGGTTCACTAAATAAATGGGCGGGCGAAGGCATTTCTTGATGGATTTTGATAAGACACGCACCTTTGGATGCGGGGCACAGAAAGAAAAAATAAAAGGAAAGGTGGCCGGGAAGTCCTTAGCGAAGAGTAGAATGCTCTTAAATCAGTTGCTAGCTCCGCGATTCAAATCCCTTCTTTGCCTAGTGAACTACGCTACGTCACTTCTTGCCGATGCTAGACTCACCCTTGGAATTGACTTTTTTCGATATCACCCTACGATCCTATACATAAGCCATACCGACACTTGCATACCATCCTGTCGTTAAGCAAGGAAGTTGTCTTTCTTTTTAAAGGCTATTTCATTTCGCGACGAAGAAGAAGAATACATCTTCTAACTTTGCCGGGAGGGGAAGAGAAAACCGAAAAAGGGAAAGGGAAGGGAGATGATGCTACGGGAATGGGCGTTGTCTTTATCTCCATAAGTGGGGGGAGAATGATATGTGTATTGAGGGATGGACCAGCTCAAAGCTGACCCGTAGACCTTGCTTGAGTGCTTTCTGCTCAAAAGAAATAGAGGCCCGCCCTAAATCTCTAAAACTAGCTCTATGGAAAGAAGTAAAGGTGGAAAGTCCCGTTCCATCCAAGTTGAATTTTCGAAATCTTCGATTGAGCATCCGCGGTACAGAAACTATTGGGCGGACTAGTAAGCAGCATAGGAGTACCTATGCAAAGAGCTCATTGATGGAACATTTAAAAGCTTCGACTATATTGTCCGCCCCAATCTTTAAAAGCTCAGATGTAGCGTAGCAGCGAAGAGATGGAAAGTGTGTGGGGATTCTTATATAGGAGTCGCTTTCGTAAGAGCAAGGTTTCATCCTAAGAAATCTCTATCGCTTCTAGCTGTGTGTATCGGTTACCTTTTTCTTGAAAGAAGGAGACCTATAAATTATATGTTGAAGGAAGTCGGTCGTCTTCGATCAATCGCGTCAAAAGAATAAGCGGTGATTCTTGTGCGGTCTTAGATCTTAGATCAGGAAGAGGATTTAGCAGAGGTGAGCATCACACGGGATTTTGTCATGAAAACGGTCAGAGATCTCCAGCAAGCTTATTATCCTTCTTGCTCTAAACAAGCACAGTTAATTCATATTAGTTGGGAGGCTCCTCATCACCCTTTTGTGAAGCTAAATACGGATGGCCCTTCGCAGGGGAATCCCGGAATTGCATGGGGGTGTGATAAGGGGCAGCACAGGTAGGTGGCTCATTGGGTTCAGATCTCATCTGGGGGTTTGCTCAAACATAGTTGCAGAAACCGCTAGTCCGAATTTCTCTTCGGATTAGGGAAGGAAGGAGCAGTAAGGGATGCGTTAGTGTGTGAGATTCCCATATTCACATTTGTTGGGATTAGTGACTCAAATCCCTAAACTAAAGATGTGGAGATAGTTTTGGAAGTATAGATAGATAGGAATCACCTAGCAAAAGAAGCAAGCGCAAGAACAGGAAGATCGATCCATTAGTCCGCCCTAGTTGTTCCACCTGTTATCTCGCTCTTAGTCAGTCCGTCTAGCGCCTTTCGGTTGGGGATAGTTCCCCGGTTAGGGCAGGAAATGAAGATTCAGAGATGTTGAGTCAACAGCCGATCCAAAGCCAAGTAAGTAGTTCGGCTAAGCTCAAGTAAAGGCTTTACTCTCAATGCCACGTACAGCTCGTATGCCACGAACGAGCTTCATTCCTCCATTAGCGTATAAAAAGAAGTAAAGGTTCTCCTAGGACAAATTTCCTATTCTCAATCGCTTCCCTGGTCGGCTAACCGAGAAAAGCATGATCAACCACCCTACCCGGACAAGGAAGGCTAAAAGGAAGTTTGGTTGAAACGATAGGCCGAAGAGATAGTAAGGTTTGGCACTTACTTAGCCGGTTAGGCGAGGGTCTCAATACTCAGCAGCAGAGAAAGAGACGAGAACAACCGATTCTCCGGTAAAGAATTGGAACTCCTTATAGTTGAGCTAGAGGTATTCATTAGCTCCTTCTTAATTGACGACTCCTTTCTCATTAGATACCGGAAGATCCTTAGCTACTCTCACTTCTCCTTCACTTTGCTTGTGCAATAGCACCATTATTGTCACAATAAACATCAACAGGATTTGTAGGAACCACTCCAAGATCAGTGATGAACTTCTTGATCCAAACTGCTTCTTTAGCTGCATCAGATGCTGCTATGTATTCAGCTTCAGTTGTAGAATCAGCAACAGTGCTTTGCTTCAAACTTTTCCAGCTGACAGCACCACCATTCAAACAAAACTCAAATCCTGACTGTGATCGAAAATCATCTTTGTCAGATTGGAAGCTTGCATCTGTGTAACCACTTACAACAAGATCATCTTCCAATCCACCATATATCAAGAACACATCTTTAGTTCTTCTCAGATACTTCAGTATGTTCTTGACAGCTGTCCAGTGACTCTCACCGGGATCTAACAGGTATCTACTCGTTATGCTTAAAGCATAAGATACATCTGGTCTAGTGCATAACATGGCATACATGATAGATCCTATTGCTGAAGCATAAGGAATCTTACTCATGTGGTCCCGCTCATCTTTAGTGTTAGGACACTGGAAAATGATGCCATGAGACATAGGGAAGAATCCTCTCTTGGAATCTTCCATACTGAACCTCTTCAGTACTTTGTCTATGTAAGCACTTTGACTTATGCCAATTAGCCTTTTAGATCTATCTCTATGGATCTTTATCCAAAGGATATAGGCAGCTTCACCTAAGTCTTTCATTGAGAAAGATTTCCCTAACCAAGACTTGACATTCTGCAAGGTAGGGATATCATTTCCAATGAGTAATATGTCGTCGACATATAAGACCAGAAATAGAATTGTGTTCCCACTAGTTTTCTTGTAAACACAAGGTTCATCTGCAGAGATTTTAGAAAGATACAAATATCAAGGAAAATGCGTAGGATGCCCGCTAAGGCTCTAACAGACCTGGCGATTAGCCGAGTTGGATAAAAAGCGGAATCGTTTTTGCGGGTCAAATCGTTTAAAGCAAAGATTCCGTTGGTGTACTAAGCCCATGGTAGCAGCTAGTTTTTCCTGTCTAATAGGAGGAGGGCTATATATATCCATTTCCCTGGAAGTTCGATTCCACACCGGATTCACTATCCTTCTGAATCATGCCCTTTCCTTCTCCAGAAAGGATATAGCTTCTCCTTCTTCAGTTCAAGCAATTGGATTTGTTGGTTCATGAAAGTTTATAGGCAAGATAATGAGAAGGAAGAGACCAAACCTCAAGGCCGGACTAAAGAAGATAGGGGATTCTCGTATCTTCATTTCAAGGAAGGGTTGGGATAGATAGGCTACAGGAAGGCTGTAAGTTGGCGCTTTGGTTTGGGAGTAGGGAATGGTAAAGCTGAATCCACTGCAACTCCAGGCTTAAAGTAAGGGGTATAAAAAGCAATCGATTCTTCAAACTCTCTAGTGTCTGGTAATAGGCACTTACCTTTATACAGAGCTATGAAAGCGACAGAGACTTTGAGCTACTCAACTGTTGGATAACTCTAGCCATTCTTTTTCGTCCTTGGGATTGTTTCCGGTATGGATTTCACAGCTACCGATTCGAACCCGATGTTGACACTGAGATTTGATATGGCATCTACCTTGCTCTCACGGATTCAGAAAACGATTCAAAGGAATGAAATCGAAATAAACATAAGAAAGACTAGACCCTAAAAGCATTAGCCAACTCAAAAGCGAAGTAGAGCGGGAGAGACCTTAGCTATTGCTGGTAGTTCGGCTAAGCGAAAGAAAAGGTATTGTCCGGGTAAAAACCTATTTCCTAAGAAAAGAGTTCGAATCTAAGATCAGACAAGTAAACCCGAGAGTAAAACCGATTCAAATGCTTAACCCAACAACCTCTATTATCCCGTAGCAGCCAGCCCACCTTAATAAAAGGGAAGAGTAAGTCCGATTGACTAAAGAAGGTAAAATAGGGGCCTAGAGTCCAATTCACTACTAAATTGAATTTCAAATCTGATAAGTTTCAGAAAGACAAAATGAGGGTCGAGTGGGGATCAAAAAAGACGGTTGAATCAGCTCGTATGAAAAGAGGCGGTAATCCTAATGAAATCAATTCCATAAGGGCCTCAAAGAAAGAGGCAGATGAATCCACTACCACTTCAGATGGATCTTCAATAGTTGCTTCTCGAAAGCCGAATGTAAGCCAACAAATGTCGCTGCTAAGACAGTAAAAGAAAGAGTTAAAGGTTCTCCTGCCTCAACCTCGGACCTGCCGCAGTAAGAGCCGGAGCCTGCGGTCGAACAAGGACCTATACCTCTCTCCCAAGCAGAGGAAAAGATTCTTTTTCGGTTAACACACCAAACGGGGCCTAGAAATATCGATTTTGAATCGCTTTACATAGAAGTGCGGAAAATCGCTCAATTAAAAGGCGAAATCGTGGACCGGATGGCGCAATTAGATCGGATGCACCAACTGTGTCCGCGTTCCCGAAGGCACCCCGATTCTATCAACTGGATAGCTAGCAAAGGCATCCCTCCTTGCACGAACTAATTTGTCTGCAACCTTGGGAGATCCAACAGGGTATCCCGAATATCACTGTCACCTCTTCCTCCTACTTCCCCAAGACAAGAAATAACAACTCCCGAGGAAGAACCTATAGCTCGAGGGCGGGGTAAAGTGCTGTCTTCCTTGGATGACGGCGTTGGGTGGAGTTTATCTTCATGTTTATCTTTCTCTTTCTTTGGGGAATGCCCGAGAGAGCCTCTTCCTTCGTGTTCGGAAAGCTAGGAGCAACCGTAACTCAGTCCTATTAGCAGTTCATTCCGGTTGAGCAAGCAGGAATAGAACCATCCGCTAAAGACTTGTAATCGAAATCCAATACCCCATTGTTAACTAAACCTTATCCGCAGTTGAAAGAAAAGACTTATCTTGTGCCCCACTCCCGGTCGTGAGCACTCAGAGCGGGGAAGAAATGAATCTAGAATGCCAGTGCTTAGGACTGTAACTTACCTTGGGCCGGTCCCTCAAACTAGAAAAACGGACTATTCGGTATGCTTTCATATTGTAAAAACTTCGGAAAAGGATTTGCAGGTATCTTCGGGCATCTGCTCGGGTTGTCGTGGGATTTCCTCTTGCTAATTCATCTGATGCTATACCTGAAGATTTAAGGGATCACACTCCCGGGTCTTGCCCAGAGTCAGACTAGAAAGTCTCAGGCGATGAAGCAGGCTCAAGGTAAGCGAACGGTCGGGGTTGTTTTGGTTAGAAACGAATAAGATCTTTCCATCTTAGATTCACTTCAATTCCCTCTATTGCGATCTTTCTTGATGCAGATCGATCTTCCATTGATCCCTAAGCCAGCCTTATCAGATAGCTTTCCTGCATGTCTTCTCTCTCAGGTTCCGGTTCCGTTAATCTCTTCCCTGAACTTGGAAAAACCTCTTAGTCTTCAACCCTGAGATAGTTCCTTGAACGGCTTTCAAGCAACAGCTTACGACCTTTGAATCCCTTTATCTTGAGGTACATACAGAGTAAAGAGCGCTGGCTGGGTGGGATTCTTTCCTTCATTCCAATAATACGCGGAATAGTTGTTTTTTATTGGTTTCATTCACTCGCTCGAAACCAGAAGGAAAGCTCTTTACTCGGGGAGATCATGTAAAATCTGTAACTTGGATAAAAACCCGTAAAAAATGGTTACTTTGCCTTTTCTGGGCAGAAATCGAATTCAAAATGTCCAAAAAAACGTACTTTTCTCGCTATATGAGTAACAAAGTTTAATATTCGACATGGCATCATAGAGGGAAAAAGTCCTAATGAACTTTCACCACTATACGAAATAAAACTTTTTTCATTTCAATCGGCATCATAGAGTGAAATTATCGAAGTAAGGTTTTCCATCTATATTCGATTAAAAGTTTTCTATTTCTTTTTCATCTTAGGTAAGGAAATTGCCCCGATACCGAAAAAGACGGGAAAGATAAGATGCTATCCAGATTCCACTCCACATGACCGGTTAACAGAACTTGAGTGAAATGTTCTAGCTGTTGTCGGACTAACTCTAATAAGCGAACCCTTACTTTAATGAATTAGCTCGTTTGTAGCTCATTTGCGGGCTTAGCTGCAATCGTATAGGTTGTCTCAAAGGCTCAAGCTCTACGCCCCTATGAGCGAAATGCGGCAACAAAAGGAAGGAAAATCCGTGGACCAATCCCAGAATAGGCTGTGAATGCCCTTGCTCTTCCCCCTGGATACGGTTATGGCTAAGTTGCTTTCCCTTTCTAATCCTTGCTCTACAGCGGGATTTTTCATAGCGAGTCAAGTTGATAGATGATGGAATCACAGCCGTTAACTAAACCCCAGGTTGAAACAAGAGGAGAGCTCTTTTGCGGGCTAGCTCAGTACCTCTTCCATATACGCTCGTTCGCACTTATCCATTGATTCTTCCGAGTATAAGTCCTATGAAAGAAAAGGATTTGACTTTCTAGTTGAAGAATCGGGGGACGAAGTAGATGAGCCGCTAGGCGAAGGGGACGAAACAGAGGTGAAAGCTACATCGGAAAGTGAGGATTTCCCGAATTGCATATAATGAAACATCTGTAATCCTACTCTGAAAGTGGAATCACTGGGGCATCACTGCAACTCCACCTCGATTTGAGTTCTCAATAGAGGGGAATTACTAAATGCAATAAGATCCCGTGCTATCTGAGATCTAGGCAGGCACAAGCTCCCATCTCTACTAACGAAGCTCCAGGCTACTCATCGGCTTGGCGTTGAAACTGAATTTTCGCGCTTTTCAAAGGAATCTTTTTTTGTCTATGTGTAGTAGTAGCTTCCGGGGCTTTATTAAGACATGCAACTCGAAGAAGAAACTGACCTTAAGGGTTCTAATGCTTATTAATAGCTTGACAGTGGAATATCTGACCCAAGAAAAGAATCTAAGGCTTTGGAGGCAGATCTGACATCTTTCTTATCTCTCTTGAGAGTCTTTGTACGGTACAAGACTATAGACCATCTAACTTGATTCTCCTTTGTTAGGCAGGAGCGGGAGAAGCGGTGCTATGGCCTTACTTAATAATGTGGTAGTCAGCCTCCTCTTCTAAGCTGCGCGACGAATACATTTCTTCTGACTCTTCTCGCACTCTAATGCCATGAGTGTATCCGATCGCTCTCATCGTCGGGCCAAGAAACTTTGACCTCGACCACATTCCGTAGCTGTTGCTAAATAAAGGAAATTCTAATTTATCCCGGTAGTCACAGAAGGTTTAGATGGGCGATTCCATAGGCGATTACCTGCCTCACTGTCCTGATCTTTCCTTCGTTCTATCTATTTGATGAGAGATGGAGGCATTGAAGAAGAAATACTTTCTCTCTTCTATCTATGATCAACGACTTCCATATAAATACTCTGTGCGACGAAAAAGTAGGAGCTGAGATGAGCAGACGTTACATATAATATCGGAAGGAGATCCTCAAGTAGTCGGCGAAGCTCTTTGAGTGCTCCAGTGACCTCGGACAAGTGAACGTTTTATCGTCTTTTTTGGACATTCTGGAATTTCCGTTAACAAATTCGAGATTGAGATGTCAACATTTTAATCACCCCCGTAAAAATGGACTAAAAGTCATTTCCGCTTTTAGATCGATAGGTTAAAAGGCTTCAGCAGTCGCTTACTCCAGAAAAGCAAATGAAATGTACTACTCTACTACTGCAGCTAGGACTTTCTCTAAGAAACGGTATTCCCTTGCAGGAAGAATCCAGTATCTGCCTAAAGTTTAGGGATCACAATCAAGGAAAATTGGAAACTTAAAATTCAAATCACATTTGATCTCATTTGATTTGATTCTGATTTATTGTATCAAAGAGATTACTTCCTTATTTATTCATTTGTAAACTTTGTATAAATACCTGTGATATCAATAATACAATTAACCCTTCAAAACCCAATCAATCCTTCTTTCTATAAAGAGGACGTCACTCCAAAACCCCATCCCCAATGGAAATGGCGGAACGAACATCTTCGCGGAATGGAGTTTTATTCTTTCGAGAAGGACTGGGATGCCTTCTCTTCTCCTTGATCAATCCCTTGCCGCACACTCGATTGGCTTTCTTCCGTCTTTGATAAGAAAGATGGGTGATTTATCTAATATGAGACAGAAGAAGGAGTCAGATTCTTGTTCGTTTCCTCTGGATGGCGCTCAGCACTATATTCAGGAGTGTCTGGGCTTTGGTATCTCGTCCTGTAGACGCGGCATCAATGCTCCTGGAAAAAGGCAAGATCCTATTGCCTGTCTAAAGAGCTTTTCCTAAGGAATAGAAGATATGAATCTATACGAATAATCAACCCTATAGGGGCTTGTCAGCGCCTGGTATAAGTCGAATAGGAAGTTAATTCGGACTGTTCCCATCGAAATGGGAATATCATATAACATAAGCTGAACTTATCAAGTCAAAGCCCTTTGTTGATAGAGACATAGTTGTGGAAATTACAGCATGATCTTGTCATATGTCAAGGGCTGGTAACAAGTGACGGTTTCCCGTGCTTACCAATAAAATTCATTTCATCGGGGAAAGACTTAAAAGCCCGAAGCAAGAAACCATGCTCTAGTCCGGTGCGTTCATAGGAATGTTGATTTTCTTATTCGTTTTGATTGTTGGAATCTTGAGTGAATTACTTAATTGAGAAAGTAAGCTCGTTAGAAGGTTCGCCTTTTGACTGAAGCAGGGTCTGAACCGTTACTAAACCAGGGGAATTCCCTGACTTACTCCTTTTAAGAGTCGGAGCTGATTGATTTATTGCTGCTACGTGCAGAAGGAGCTGAGCTTTCTTTGTTGCGAACGAATAGAACAGTACGAATTGAAGCTTCACCTCTAGGCCTTTCCTTTCCCACCGATACATGTACAAGTTACAGAATGTAAAACCCGAACCAAAGACCGGGAAGAAAGAGTAAAATGATGTATGAAGATACTGGATTATGGGTTCTCATCTCACTACATCGTGAAAGGAAGATTATTTTCTATCGGGATTTGGATTCTAAACCGATACCTCGGAAGTCCATGTTTATGGGTTAGGCTTTGGGGTTAAAAGTAGCTATCTCTTCTTTATGCCTATGAACTTGCCTATCCACCTGCAACTCGTTCAACAGTAGCAATTGCGGTAGAAGCTTTTCCAGCAAACAAATGAGCTACTAGCTAATGCCACTTGTATAGTTTTTCCAGAACTCGAGTTAGCAAGGTTTTGAGAAGAAGGGTTCACCGGTAAAGGCACAGACGATTAAGCAGTTCACCCGACATTGGCTCAAGCAAGAGAGCTAAAAGAGTCCGACTCAATCCCTTTCTTTAAGTCGCTTGAACAGCACCGATTGATTGAATATCCTAAACTGAACCCTAAAACTGATCAAGATCGATGGGCATAAATATAAATCGAGACTAAGAATGGGGAGTACTTATTATTAATTAATTATGTATTTAATGAATTAGCTTGCTAGCCGATAAACCGGGTGTACTTTTCTCTTAGGCTCGGAGGAAGAGACTGAGACTAGGCTAAAACAAATGGGGGACTGTCTATAGGGGGAGGGCGCACACCTTGCAGAGCGATAGCGAACCCTGCTTTCCTAAATAGGCTAACGAGCCGAGCTGAGAATCGGTTTAACGTTTTCTCATGAATAAGCTCGCTCGGAATCCTAATCCAATAAATACTGAATTCCCTTCTAGGAAAATAAATTAGGAAGACTCAATTCAATCCCTTAACTCGTGTTTGAGGGGCAGAAGGAGATTCGAAAGAGGATGAAATCGGTGGTAAAGGTAATTCACCCGGATCGGACCCAAGAATCGCTTTCACTCTATGGTTTACTTGGATGAGGTCTTGGAGAGCCTTCACTATTGGTGTCCCATATTCAAATTAATAGCTAACTTGTTGACCATCTATCTGCCCTAAAACCAAGAGCTTGGAAAACGGGTGCCAGCAAGCAGTTCAGTCTCTACTTCTTTTTATTTTATTAGATTGGTTCAGTTCATGGCTTCATTAAATAGAGGTTAACCTGGTTCTACCCTTTTAGGACAAAATCATCTTATTAAAAGATAAAAAGCATCTCTCTTCCCTGAGCAGGCTACCCACTTCCCTTAGTCATAGTAGGAGTCGAAACTATGCCACCTCGTCAACTCGGGAAAGCTTCTGCGCTCCTCACCTTTGAAATTGAGGACTTGGTTCAGGCAATCACTGATAGACTTCCCTACCCTCTTAGCACTTCTAGTTGAAACCGGTGAGACGGCTGAACGATAGGTTGCTGTGCTCCCTCTCCTGATGTTGTTTTGTTGTCGCATGAACTTCAGTCCTTCTTGTTCTTTCCTTGAGCCTGTTACTAGACCGGAAGCCCTGCAAACAGTCCATTTGGTCCCTTAGCTCTTCATCCCGTAAGTAGTCTAGCCCTTGTTTTCGCTAACGTGGCTAGTCAAAGCGGAATCAGGGGAACCGCTTTCGCACAATCAAGTCTGGTCAAAAGAAAGCTCTTTCAAGTTCGCCTTTTCTGGAAACTTCAATCAATATCGTATAAAAGATAGGTGAATCAGCTTCTCTATTCCTTCGAGTGCGAGGACAAATCCCTTAATTCTTTGATCTCGACCGACTAACAATAGCGGAAGTGGTTTTCTTTTCGATTGAGCTTCTCTTGGCCCTTGGCCTTTGATGAAGATGAACTGATATACTGGCATTCTCTTCCAACTCCGTATCCTAACTCACGGCAAACTATCTCTAGATGGCTAAGTCAAAAGTGGAATTGATCTGCACATCCCTCTATTCCAATAGAAAACGTTAGCCTTCATCCATGAGATCGGGGTATCACTACCAGTAGGGGCCCGCTTACCTAATAGACTTTGAAACCTCGCCTTCCCTTTCGATGTCCGATCCTGGATACCATGACTTGGCTGAATCACTCACTCGCCTCTGGTTGATGCTGAGGGGGAGGGAAGTACTTGAGAAGGGCTTGGTTTGAAGATCTGCAACAAGCGGGATACTCCTAAAACTGTAAAACGGAATCAGAGATAGGGCGAATCTTCCTTCTCGATAGGATTCTGCTTCAACGAGTTTTAGGTGATCATCATATGAACATTGGGGAGTGAGTAAGAAACTCTTAAGATCTTCCCATAGGAACTTCAATTCCATTTCTATACGATACGATAATCTTGATGTGCATAGGGATTCGGTCTTCGTTCATAGTCTCGCCTACTCTCATCTGAAATCACTGCAGTCTTTTGTTATATGCTAACATCATTTCTAACTGTCATTTAAAAAGGAATCTCGATCTTCATCATAATTATCATAAGAGAAGTAGTTTGGAAATGAGTATTGTTTCTATCGAGGATTCGGTTTTCAAGAAGCTAGCGCCCAACAGTGCAGTTGCCATGCGTAGTCCGAAATGGGCTCGCAACTGCCGGTCACCGTCTGGTGTACGATCATTCGATTCAAAGGTTTTTACAATTTCATTCTGGATTGCTCAGTCAACCAAGTCTAGCTTACTTTACTGGCTAACTCCGTTCCAGCAGCCGATTTCACTGAAAGCTCTGATTCAGCTTACTACTATGCATGACTCAATTGATCCCGTAGATCGAAGTCTACTTCAATCAAAATCATCAACTTCGGAATGGTTGAGATAGCTTCTCAAATTACCTTAGCCTGATTGAGAAAGGACGAGTTTAGGAGCGCTAGAAGCAGTTAAAGAAGAAGCAACTATTTCTTCACATACATCTTCAGTTCTGGTAAATGGGAAGGAAGAGTCGGTAACCCCATAAAGCGGGTTCAACTCAATCTTAGCCGATGATTCCATTCCTTGTAATGTAAGCTTTCCATTCCAACTCTCTAGCTAGCAAAGGCTAACCCATCATTTGCATTTGCAGTTTCTTTTCTTGTTTACTAATCGGATCCCGAGTACAGAAAAATGTGTGTGACATCATGAATCATCTTCAGCCACAAGCCCTTATCTTTCTTTCGCTCTCCCGTATTACTGTATTTCGAAAAGAGCTCTTAGTGAATGCTCAGTACTCAACAAAGCCTATTAGTTCAGCTTCATTCGTCATCTTCCTTCAACCAAGGCTTATAAGGGTTTCCGAGTGGGGGCTAGCATAGGCTAGTCAAAGAGACTTACTTAGCCCACATAGGCTCTGCTATGAAAGCAGACTTTGCCGATTTCATAACTTGGATAAAAGATCTCTTTCAGACCTCTCTTTTTCCAAGGGATGCATGCACATTTATCATTCTTCTACAATCTCAGTCTTCAGCCTATTACGGGGATTTCTCATAGCAAGCACTTTGATCCCTTTTTTCCTGTTCGCCTTACTAGTTCATTATGACTTTCGATTCATTACTTCTATTCTCTAAATTAGGTTCACCGATAGGAGAACAAGCTTTAGCGCTGACTAGTACTAAGAGAGCACGATAGCTACTGTTGAATTGAATGGGAAAAGTTCATCTATTTTAGAGTTAGGAAAAGTACATATATATACACATAGGCTATTGACCTAGGAATCCTAACGCTACCATAACTCTAACTCCTCTAATTAAGTAAATATACCATATTTACACTATACCTATATTTACAACAGCTACTAACCTGGCAAAACCACTATCACCCTCGAGTTGAGGAATGATCTAATTATGGTTTATTAGCTTTCCCACTGTTGACTTGAAATTTGACTCTATAAATTCATTCCTTTTCACTGGGATGGGAAGAACTCCTGGCTTCAAAGCCAAAACTTAAAGTCTTGTTTGTGAAAGCACATCCCCAAGCCCGATTTCGCGATAGACCTAGGGGCTTTCCGAAGGTGCTTCCCGTGCAGCTAAACCTTTAAGCTCTAGGTAAGCGGATGGATTGGCCGTTGATGGCGGAATTGATGTTATACCTATTTTCACGGGATGTTATAAGCGTATAATCACCTCGTCTGACTCTGAGCCCATAGGTGAATCAGAGGCTCGTTAAGACCTCATTTTCTATTACTTCTCAAGTTGAGATAAAGATTCCCCAGAAAAACCGATAAACGACGGATCCGATCTTGTCGACGAAATGTAAAATTCGCTTTGTCTCGCTTCTTCGTCTTCACCTTTCAGCTCAGCATTACTTCGTCCCCTCAACCCGATAGAAATATTCCTTGACCTAATAATGGTATTTCTCAGGGGCTAAAGTCTTTCCAATCAGCATTCCATCAATTATGCATTTTGCCCACTCGAGACTAATTAATTAGTTGGGTGAGAAAAGAAAAGGTCAGTTCAAGAATCAGCACTTATTGAACATCCATATTCAGGGCTTCTGACAAGTCCTTTACTAGCTGAGCTGACTGAAGTACCAAGACTATTTGGGATTAACCCTAGCCCTTTCCTTTCTCTGGAACAACAGTAACAAAAAAGAAGACGGGAAAACTCCAAGTTATCAACTCTTTCTCTTTATATTACGAAGTTTATAAAACCCCCCGCCTTTTACTTGATAGTTGCTAGGCCTTTTTATAGGTAATGCTCTCATGGATGGTAGATAGCATAAAATACAGTTTATCGTCTAAGATTGGGACCCTATTCTGCGACAAGAACAACGAGCTAACTGGCAATAGATTCAGCTGAACCAACCCTAAGGCTAAAGGGCGAGAGGAAAAGAAGAATTCGTACTGTCTGTCTGTTCTAAGCTACGCTGCTGCCTTGGCTAAGCTGCTTTCCCGAATCTCATAATCTACATTTGCTTTCCGAAGCCTATGTCCCAAGTAGCTTAATCTCATCCGCTCTTTATTTATTTGTTTTTTCTGGGGAATGGAATATCATCTCAAGCTGGTGAAAGACTTCCGTAATCTTTCTTCTCCGCGGGGGGAAGCTATCCCAAACCTCTCACATCAGAAAGATGAGGACTTTTAGAAGGCGGGGGACCTAGTACCATACCTTGGATTTCCTGTTTCCTTTGCTGAATCCTCTAGTCCTTTATCAAGCGAAGGGGTTGTTTCATTTCATGGTATGGGATCTTATTGCTTTCTGTCCCTACTTTTTTATCTCTTATAGTAGTTATCCCCACCAGATCTATCTCTCGGTTATTGGAATAGGACTCGGGTTAGACATCGATGTTATTGAACAACCGGGCAATGAACCTCGTGCTTTCTTACCTACAATTTTAAAGTAAGCTAAAAAGACGGGATCAGTGAATCCCAAAGTAAATGAATGAGCTAGACCGGCTCAACCTAACTTGCTTGTCTGCAACCCTTGAGTTAGCTACTTGGTTTTCTGAATCTGCAGCTAACTCTGTGCCAGCAGCCGATTTGACTGGCTCCGGTTTAAGTGGCAGGGCTGCCATGCCAGACAGAATTGATAGCATTGAGTTTGAAAGGTTGGCTTAGTCCGAGTATCCGATAATGGCGAAGTGGAATTCGGGTGATGTGTTGCATATTAAACATTCAAGGTTATGCAAAAAACTAGAGGACTCCTCGGCTAGTGAATCAAGTCCATCGGAATCTTATCTCACGCTGTTGAAAGCAGGGTCGGTAAATGGCCCAGTGGCATCTGATAAGGAAGACCCACAGAAGAAAAGTAACCCAGAGAATGGGACACCGACTCAAAGGGAATCAAGTTCGTCGTTAGACAGTTCGCCTTACGGGGTAGGACCGAGATATATTTGCGTAAGTAAAGTCATAGGAGTAGGATTATCTTAAGAATCTCCTCTTATTCCTTTCTATTCTTCTGAATCTTTCTATTCAGGGAGTGGCCCATACTACTTAATTTAATGGCACACGAACGTATAAAGAGGGGAAATGGCAGAGCGAGAGCGAACCCTGCTAACAACCCGTACCTTTCCGGGCGTTTTCCTAACCCTATTATCGGGTAGGTCTCACTTCCCCAGCCTTTAGCTCAGGAACACTACACTCTGAAGTAGGGACATCTCCGGCTTCTACCGCAATCGTATAGGCTAACGAGCTGATAAAGAACTAGACGTCCAAGAAATCTCCTCACCATCGATCTTCCTTTGAACTGGGAACAACTCCTTCAAAAGCAAATGAAAAAGCTATCCCAAATCCAATCATAGCGGCGAGAGTTGGATAAGTTCTCCTCTGCCTGCAAGTGAAGTTGCTGCTTCGAGGCGAAGTACTGAACAACTCCCTTTTCTCTTAGGCGAAAGGAAAGTAAATGAAGATTCAACCTCTTCGCTTTAGGGCTCACCTCTTCCGCCCACTTCTGAAAAGAGAATCCGAAGCCTTTATTTATTAAGTACCGCATCCATGTATGATGTGTACGCATGAGGAACTTCCATCATCAAAAACCAGAAAATAACCATCAATGGTAATTCCGTGAATCTACCCCTTCGGCCGGACTAAAGGGCTAGCTCGCTCTTCGGAATACTTCAGGGCAGGAAAGGTGATAGACAAGATGAATGAAGACTTTCTATCGGTCGGGTTCCTTTACAAAGGGGGAGCGGGAAGACTGTCCCTACTCAAAATGTTAACTAGTCGAGGTGTATAATTTGATACTAATCTTTTCACTCTGCCTTTCAGCCAAGACTTAAGAAAACAAGATACCCTATTTCTGGGATCTCTTATGTAATTGTTATAAGCACTACCGGGACTTAAGGGAATCGATTCTATCAACTCGATAGCCAGTAAATGAGATCCGAGCGATGTTCAGTCGCTGTTCTCAAGTCTGAAGCTGAATCCAATACGGAATTCACTTCGAAAGAAAGAAAGACAGTAGACAATAGATCAATTCCAAAAGCCCTACTCATCAGCCTCTTTGCCTTACGTCTCATCTCCTGTCCTGGACTACTACCCTAAGCCTAATAAATTACTAGCGTATAGTAATGGACAGATTCACTCTTAATAAAATATGAGCTAAGGTATTCCCCTATTGAAGATAATACATCAAATCAATAATGGGAATTTTAGCGCAACTTCTACATTCAGTTGGAAAACAACTTCCCGCCTAGAAGAGATTTAAAGGAAGGAACAGGTGCCTTTACAGAACCAGAAGCTCAATCATTAATTCCGGTATCGAGAAAAGGGCAGACTAGACCCGTACTACTTTACTATTAGATGTAGCAATAGGGGATGAAGTAGGCCAGGTAGTAGTCTCGTTCGAGGGCCCCTAGATGAATACGGGCACTCTTCACTCCAACCGCTACAGTATACCATGGAGAAGCAAGCGGAAAAGACAAGGAGAGAAAGAACAACAGGTAGGAGAGCGGCCCTATTCGCCGAAAGAAAGACCTATTCCCCGCTTCGAGTGTTTGACCGAGACTATCGCTCGGAAACATTCCCCAGTGCTGGTTCGCTAGCGCGCATGCCACCAATCGTTAATGAAGGTAGGTTCGGGTGAGGGAGTGAGTCATACTACTTAATGGCTCACGAGCGTGTAAAGAGGGCTAATGAGAGACAGGGCTAATGCTTTCTTTGGTCATACTAGATGACGAGGAAACTTCAACATTTACTTCACAACTAGACCTAGACCCTACTAGAAAAAAAGGTGGATCGCTCTTTCAGAGTGGTTCTTTTCTTGGCCTTTTCCCGTCTGGTAGCTTTGAAATTGTAGCGGTACCAAATCTCGCAGCAATGCGGCTAACAAGCTGAGTCCCATATTTCGCTCCGGGGAAAGTTCCATGGCAAGGCGACGAAGAAGAAAGGGCTTATTAGTATGGTCCCTAGCCAACCTTTCGAGTGCAGCTAGCTACAGTAGCTATTCTATTACTTTTGCAGAATTAAAGCATCGATCGGGGTTGATTGCTTACCGTCCTTGCTAAAGCTTGATAATGGGATGGCCCGTCCTTAGTATTATTATTATTTTTTGGGTACTAAAGATGGCGACTAGTGTCAGCTAAGCTCGTCGAAGAGCAAGTAGCGTCTTGTTCCAAAAGCTGAAGCATGCCCACCGCTTTGAGATGAAAGTCTTTCTAACGCTCGATCCGTACTGTACTTTTTGTTTAGGGTACTCCCGGGAACAGATCCAGTGAAGATGAGACGCGGGCGGGCCAAGTATAGATCAGGAGGTAGTACAAGTCCTAGGTATAAGGGTTCTCCACCTCCGTTCGAGAGAGTTTCTCAAGCACTAGATGAAAGGGATGAGTAAACCTAGCCTCTGAGCCCGTCGACTCAGCTACCTATGCGAAAAGGTGATTCCCCCTGGGACCAGAAAGGAGAGAAAGCCAAAAGACTAGGTCTTGCTGGAGTAGTTGAGATGAATTACCGGATCAAAAGAAACTGGCATGTTGATAAAGCGTTTCAACCAAACTCGCATTCGCCGTAAAAAGCTCAGCTCCTAACATGTGGGTTCGCTTGGACTATGCTATGACAGTTCGCCTGCTATACTCTACCCAGTAAAGTCAGCTCATTTCGGACTCCTCGCCTATCTATCGGTGAAGGAAGCCATGGGGAAACTTGTCTCTTTGTTTGCGAGCAAGACTCGCTCGCGTGTCATGTCTCTCAAGAAGAGGCTTACACTATCATCTCAGGGCAACAAATCTGTTACCGAGTTTCTTCAGTCCATGCGAGGGATCGCAGATGAACTGGCGTTGGCTCAGTCTCCAGTTTCGGACGAAGACATGATCATTTTTATTCTATATTTTATGCCATGGTTAAAGCACAATTTGGGCGACATATCAAGCAAGTTCGTAGTGATAATGCATTAGAACTCACATCTGGCTCCATCTTACAATTTTATCAAGAAAATGGTATTAAACTTCAAACCTCGTGTGTGGATACTCCACAACAAAATGGTGTTGTAGAACGGAAGCATCGCCACCTTTTAGAGGTTGCCCGTGCATTACGATTTCAGGCTGGATTGCCAAAAAAGGGGATTAGCTCTTAAAAGAAAGGCTTTTGGCCATAGCTTTAGTTTAGCGTTCGGACACGGGAAAACATCAAACTGATATTTCTACAATCACAATACGAAATTCGTAATTCGCACTTCCGGAATACACCATACTTCGGATTAGCTTTTCAGAAGCTTACAGGAATAAAGCGGGTTGTTCACTTGATGCCATTGACTCTTTGCTGCCTCTCCTAATCGAAGAATCATAATTTCCTGCTTGAGCTGGGGCAACAACTACTTATTTATGCAACTCGATATCTCTATAAGCCATAGATTACATTCCACCATCTCCTTGCTAAACGAATGATAAGGCAAGGCTTAAGTGCTCTTTACCGGCTCTTGCTCGGGATTTCTCTTATTGATTTGCTTGAGGTGTCTGGTCTGAAAAGCTGTTTCTTCTATCTTTCGAGATTCCGATGGACTTGAGAAAATGAAATAATAGAAAGAAAAGGCCTAGCTCGCTGCTACGCGATGAAGCTGAATTTACTGCCCGAACTGTAAGCAAGAAAGAGTCCGACTCAATCCCTTTCTTTAAGGCGTTTTCGGTTGTTTAGGTTTACTATCTCTTCCATCTATTCCAACTGGCTAGCTAGAAAAGTCTAACTCTTCTAACTCGGAATCTAGAAACTCTACATCCGGGGTTCTCAAGAGGGGAAGCTGCAATTGCTACTGTTGTTGGTGTTGCTGCTGAAGGATTATCGTCTTGATTCCTTCCTTATAGGCTCTATTGTACTAGTACTGTGAATGGGAACAAGGAATGAAATCCTTCTAAACGAATAAATACTTCGATCCAATAGGAACTGAGGAGAAGAATTATCATGACAGTTGAACTCGTATTTTAGTACAATCACAGATTCTCAAGCCCATAACCATACCATAAATAAAAGGACTAACGGAAATAGACAACGAGAGCCTAGCTGCATGTAGCGCTACGCGGCGATAAAAGTTAAAGCGCCAAGACCCTATCACTACGCAAGATTTCAGCGCAATAAGCCCTCTAATTAATTGTTTTTCTTTTCTCTTCGAAAAAGAATAGATAGATTCAAGGTAGGTCTCGTACTCAAAATGAGATCAGTCTAAACCCGATAGTGATCTTCCTACTTCAACACCTGATAGTATGCCCTCTGACGTAGATAGTCCATCAAAACAAAGCAAGGCGAAGTGGACAATGAAGGTAGACCCCGAAGCCAATGCCAAACAAGACTAAGCAGCTCACCCAACCAAGGTTTGTTTCACCTCAGGACAGTTCTTAGAGAAACTAAGGGAAGAAGGAATTACTTAGACGAAGACGAAGAAAGCATACGAAAATGGTTATAGATCAGAAGACACATTCACTACATAGAACACTCACTGACAAGACTCAAATTCTAGCAGAATGAAAAGATGGGAACTGCGGACCCGAAGGGGGAACCGCCGTGGACGGCGGCTTTTGTCGTTCGCTTTCTGTCGTTTGTCGTTGTCGGTTTATTTTCTGTCTTTCTCGTTCGTTCCTCGATCCGACCTTTTTATTAGGTATAAGAATAAGGACAGTGAGCCATCTCCTGCAATCTATGAACCTGTCCCCGATGAAAGTAAGGATGAAAGAGAACCCGCTCTGAGAGATTGGCATTGGCCTGTGGGTACGCTGCGGTAGAAGGCCTTAGCTGGCGTCCGATCCGGGGGAAAGCTATCGTCCGAGGTTCCCAGAATATGGATAAGGGGGAATGGTAAGACCTTACCGAGTGTGCATTATATCAAGTTGATGGGCCTAGGCAGGAATGCCAGGTTCGGAGATTACGCGTTGGGATGGTGTAACGTCCTCTGATAAGCTACGGGTATTGAACATCTCTTTTTCGTCTCCTAAAGGTGAAGGAAGTGGCTGAAGCAGACTCACAATGAACTCTATAGGGATTCGCCATTCCTTTCCTTATAGGCTCTGCAAGCAAGACCTGTTGCTATCCTTTCTTTAGAGCTAAAGGTAGAGAGAGGGTAAGCAAAAAGTAGACCGCCATTCATTACGAAGCGGATCATTCCCTCTCATCTGCTTGAGTTGAGTAATCCTATGGGGCTTTCCGAAGGTAAAAGTGAAGCGAATAAAAGGTGCTTTCCGGCTAGTTGATAATCTCCGAATTCCCCAACCTGTGAACAGAACTTGTGTTCTAGGATTTCCTGAATAACTCACTTGACCAGATCCCTTATCGTGTGACCCTCTCCGAATAGTCTATCTCTTTCAGACCCTCGCTCTGTCTTATCCAACAACCGGTATAACTCGACCTGTGCGCTAAGGTCGTGCAGCAAAAGCAGGCAGGCGAGTTGTCAGGAGGAGATCATTTTGTTATTGTGTGAAAATGAAACGTGTAATGTTTCCTTCTCGCACAATGACTCAATCCCAACTGACATGGAGACGGGGAACGACTATTGAACAGACCCTTTTTGACTCGTTTCTTTCTCTTTCTCATTACGACGCTTATCACCTCAACTGCCATTCCTCAGGGATTCAAATTGAAATATGAACTGAGGACGGAAATTTGTAGTATTTCTGTTCTCCAATCTGACCAATAAAGGACAATGATCAGACTGATGCTTAGGGAGGTGAGACACAGAGGCACTCTCAAACATTTCTCTCCAAGCCAGATTGCAAAGAACCCGGTCAAGTCTAGCAGCACTCAGAGTGTTACCCCCTACTCCAAGTGAATTTAGAGCCATAATACCCCATGTCAATCAAACCATGATCAAAAATCCATTCAACAAAACCAGCACTACGTCTATTAGAGATTTTTCTGTTTGAACTGACTTCCGTAGCGTAGAAGAGGTGACAGAGTGAAAGTCTCTTACAGCAAGCCAGGGATCAGAAAGATCAATACTATTGCTAGCCAAATCCTGCCACAGAAAATTACGAAGACTTGCATTGGGACTATCATACACAACCGAAAGTAACCTGGGTTCAGTGCCACATTCAAGGAAGGCTCAAAGCCAGGCTTTAAGAAAGATTTACGTATCACTATGAATATTCATACGCACCTGCTGCGGAGCAGTTTAGTAAGTGTCTGGCAAAGAGCGAAGAGCTAAAGCGAGAAGATATGTCTTAACCTGCTCTTTTTCACGAATACCTTTCAAAATACCTTTCTAGTGGACTTGGATAGAATGCCTATAAGGAAGAAGTCCTAACTCGCAATCGATCTTGTCGGTCTCGGAATATCCCATGGTATTGAATCCGTTCCGGCTTGAGGGCTAGGATAGCCGCATTATCTATTATTCGAAGTTTGGCAGGCCGCATTGATCGAATAGATGACTAAGGCTAAGAACTGATATAGATAGTCATATTGGCCTCTCGCACAGACAGACTTTGAGTTTTCTGATCCTCCTCCACTACTTTGAATACCTAAAACTGATTCAAGAACAGCTGCTCACTCGGTCGTTGGGAAATGGGTAAGCGATAGGAATAGTTTCGACCGACCTTGGAAGACAGCTTGATGAGAGCCAGGTGGGAATCGGTACACTTAGAGTACGGCGGTATGCGAGGAGCAAGACAGTATGCAATTAATAAAGACGAACGAGCAAGCTCACTCATAGTACGGTAAATTAACACAAAGAGCATCAGCCAGTTCTTTCAGCATTAGTAAAGTAAGCTGGAAAAAGGAAGGACAGCAAGCCAGGAAAAAGAAATTGATAGAAGCCAGATATGCCATAGCTGTTGAATATCTAGCTTACAAACAAAAAACCTATATGAAAGCTGCCTTGATTGCCAACAGATTTGATTTAGCGGATAAGAGATAAGTGAATTTTCTTTTCCTTCCTAGAGCATCAGAATAGGTATCCAAGTCTGCCCGACAAGGGAATGTATTTTTTTCATCCATGAAAGACTAAACAGAGGCGGGCGAGCTTGCCGGTGTGATACACCTACCCATCACGATGAGTTCTCGTTCGAAAGATCGAAAATTGGAAAAGAATGTATGTAAAGATCCCGTTCAGTTGATCTTTGGCCTGTCTTAGCCTCATCGATTTCACAAATGAGTTGAACACTCATTGCATGATCATTAGTAGGATCAACCAGAAAGGTATCACCTGACCTTGAAAGGAGATCCGCCTATGACTATCGGTCAGCGCCTAGTCTCTTTCTGGCTTATGAGCTCGCCTAAAGCTTAGCGAAATGTGAACTTTGGGGTGTGTATCAAGGTCTCCTGCTAGCTTGGGATATGGTTATTAGACGAGTCATTTTGGAGATTGATAGTCATTTCAAGGAGAGAAGCGTGGGTGCTAATGGGAATTCTTCGTTGCTGGCTAGTCTATTGCAATTACTTGATTTATATAGGGAAGTATTAATTCAGCATGCTTATAGAGAGTCCAACTTCTCGGCTGATTGGCTTGCATCTTTTGCAGCATCTCTTCCTCCTATTCTGCATGACCCTCCTACTGGTGTTTTGGAATGGCTATACCATGATAAAGTGGGGCTTTCTTATCCAAACAAAGATGGTAGTTGAAAAAGTGAAACTCAGATTAATTGGTTGAAAGGCTAATCAACTCTCATTGGCCAGCAGGAGTACTTTAGCTCAAGCTGTATCATCCACACCCAGTCACACCTTCTATAAGGTAAGGAGGAGGTACAAAGGCTTAAGCGACTAATGGCCCTAAAAGACCTAAGCGAGAGAAGACTGTTAGGAGAAAGCCACTAGACCAACTATATCATGAGAGGAAATGGGGAAAGCAGTCAAGCAATTCCCGTAATGCAGCTAGATGGGATAATTATGTTATTCGAACAAACAAACTCAAGAGGAGCATTGGCAATACCGGGTTACGCTTTACGGAATGAGGGTGTCTCGGTTCAAAACCAAATAACCACTTTACGGAAATCTGGGAGATTAGGCATAACCAAGTCATTTTCCCCTTCAGCGGTACAGGACTCGGTAAGCGTGTGTAAGCAAGTCTTTAGTGCGTAATGGCTCGTTAGCATCTTCTCTTCTGTCTTGTGGGTGGCGGATCGTCCAATGACCATCCCTCATAGGCTGTTGAACGGTTATCCAACCAACCAACTAGCAGGAGGGGGGATCCCTTGTACAGAAAAGAAAGGGAGAAAATGGCAGAATGCACTCTCCTTTCGGAGATCAAGAAGTCAGTTTGTTGGAATGCTCTAGATGCCGTCGTGGAAACAAAGGTACCCTGTGGACAAGGAGAATAGGCACGCCACGAAACGGTCCAAGGCAGACTCTCTTGAAAGGCAATGGAAAGGCGTGACAGATTTCATTTATTCGGAGCTATTAGAGCGTGATCCTAAAAAGATTAGGAGCCCTGCTTTATATAATAAATTAGCAAAACAGTCTTCTCAGCCTCATGGGGACGTCCCACTAAATCGGATATTGCTTAACCGCCCCTCTTACGCTGCTAAGCAGAATTCTTATTCCTCCCGGGTGACTTAAATTATGCTACCTCTCTTTCCCTCTTTCTGATATCTAGCGAAATAGCAGCTGCTTTCCCTAGTTCCAATGTTCTTTTGATTACTAAACTTTACTTGAGACTTTCCCTTTGAATCCCTTCTATTCTTCCCTCCTTAGTATACTCTGTCTACAGAGCAAAGTAATCTCAATGCCATCATGAAGCCTAAGACATCTCATTGGAAGTGGAATGAATGAGCTCTTTCCGGCTTAGCCGAACTACTGGGATTAGTGACTCAAATCCCTAAAGATGTGGAGATAGCTTTGGAAGGATAGATAGGAATCACAAAGCTCGAACCAATAGTTATACTATCCCGAAGTTAGACTATCCCAATTCTAGAAACTTGCTTTTATTCATCTGGTTGAGTAACCGAAGGCGTTGTTTAATCTCATCCGTACTTTCTTGGTTCTTTATTTACTGGTAGGGGATGAGTTTAATCTGCTTGATCACTTCAATTCAATTCACTACTTATATTATATACGATTACGATATTCTTGCATGCATATCCGATAAAGTCGTATTGTCTGATTGAGGAAGCGAGTGCCCTTCTTTCCTCTTTCCAGTAGCGCCTACCAGAAGAATGTCTGCTCTTGGAATCACCCATTCCCTTTTAGCCAGGTTTAAATTCGCTAGCATTACAACAGAATAAATGGCATCAGATGAATTACCGGAGCTAAACCCCGAGGAATGATGATGATCGAGAAACCTATTCGCATTCTTCAAAGACGGGAAAACTCCAAGTTGAATATTTTTTCGTTAGAGCTTCAATGGAGGTGCTACCGGGACCAAACTGTTCGGCAAAGAAAGTCTCTTTTTCCAGTCCGCCTAATCAGACTAAGAGGTTGGCGGTATCTACTAGTTTCAAAAGTGTCATCTCATATAGCGGCAAAATGACACTATCGGTATTTCATTTTCTTCTCAATTTGAAGAGAAAAATCGGTGTATTATTCTTCTTGACTTGACTTACGCCCCGAGTAAACGTCCCGGGTCTCCAGCCGAATTCAATTGGCTCCTTAGGAAAGACGTCTTGGAGCTCTCAGCACGGGCATCAACAAAAGCCCTGGAAAGGTATTATGCAAGTATGTCGGGCTTTACCTTCTGGTTTCCAAAGCAGCTTTCTCAGTGGTCTATTACCTAGCCATGTCTGCTATTTATTTCCTTCTGTTGGGACATCATTGATTACGGATTTCGGATGAGGTATTGTTGTTGATTCCACTAACCCTGCTATTCCGAGTTAACCTTTTCCCGGTCTTTCTCATAGCTTTTCAATTGTATCGGGGGTTACGGTTCTTAATTATGAGGAGTTAGCCCCAATCACGATCTACTCGTCCGGAACTGAATAAGATTTGGCGAACGAATAAAAAGGAAGATCGATCAGTGAGCAAAAACTCAAGAAAACCATCCATCGTTAAACTTGTTGTTGTTAATGCTGGGTTTTTCGGTACGGATACTCGGGCTAACCTGTCTGCTGCTTCCTTAGCAACTCTCTCTTCTCTTTCCTTTGCATCGGAAGAGGTCTATCATTCTGTGGACTACTTCTCTCTCAGCCGAATCGGTTTAAAGCAATCTCGTCTATTCACTTGCATGCATAAAAGTGGTATTGTATGGTTTCCAACTCGATGCTAAGCTATGAGTTATAGGTACTCCTTCTCTTTAAATTCTTTTTTGATTGTTCTAGCTGTTGTCTTTCATTTGCTTCTTGCCAACTCTCTGGAAAAAAGGGAATGGGAAAAGACTAGCTTTCTTCTCCCAGTGAAATCAGTATCGGGGGCATTCTTCGTTGATCAATACATATGGCTGACTCGCTTCGCTCTTTCTCAGCCCCATCAGTCACTATCGATAGCGGCGGATTCGAGTCCTTATATCAGGGGTTAAGAATATGCAGTTCGGGTATTACCCAGAAGCATCAAGAGAGAAAGCCTTTTGCCTTGGGCGTTGGTTATTCACTGATTTCCATTGATGCTAGGTTTTCAGATTTCCCTTTCTGTGGAATGAGGATAAGAGTCCGAAGTAGCTGTAGTTGTACGACAGGCTAAGGATACAGGGTCGGAGTCCCATATCAAGGATTTAGGGGTCCCGAAAGCATATGAATATTCGGAAGTCAGTTGCTCACTTGGAGTTTGACCGTCCTATCTCATATGCAATATCCCCATATCCGCCACCATCCCGCTTGAGGGACCGGTCTGAAACGGAATCTCCTCTAAAAACTTGCCTGAGAGAGTTATAGGCAATAGCCCACTCCCTGAAGACAATCTAATGGAAAGTCAAAGTCTTTTGCTTCTGGTTCGAGTAATAAATGCGGATGAACTTCTCTTGCTCCTCTTGAATAAGTTGAAGGTTTTGCAGTTGCAGAACCTATTTCTTGAAAAGGGAATTCCGTATTAGATTGGGATTACTTGTTGGATCTCTAAAGCTCAAGCAGATTAACAGTTAAGGAAATTCCTAGCTCAACAGAAGGAGTAGCTGCAGTACCAAGCAATTACCTATCGTTCTACCTTAGGGATTTTAACTGAAGTCCCTTGAAAACAAGACCGGAAAGCAATCTGTACACGAAAGAAAGATTGAATCTCGTATAGAAAGAAAACGAACGAACCACTTCTTAGAGCTGATGTATATGAGGAATCTCGGGTCTTACCCAAAGAAAGAAAACAACTAGGCAAAAAAGAAGGAACTGGAAACCCCATTCATTAGATCACTCGACTGTTTAACAGGATAGTACGAATCCGCTCTTTAGCTGGCTAGGGGAAAAACCTTTTCCCCAATCGATCGTGTATAAAGAAAATCCAATAAGCAATCCCGAACCGGTTGATGGATATCGCTCTTCCTAATACTTGCTTCAAAAGACTTCTCCGGGTCTTGCCCAGAGTCTCAGTAACGGAGCTGTGGGGATGTGTGCCATCAGGAAAGCGTGTAGAAAGCTAACCGTGTAACCGCCCAATCGGCAATGCTGCGAACAAGCGCTGAAGCCTTAATTTCATTTCACTCGGAGATGGAAAAAGTATCCGTAGTAGGCGAACAGCTTTACTGGGTATACTGAGTATAGCAGTTAGCAACGAAGAAGAACTAAGCGTAGCAGCGAACAGTATGAAAGAGCTGAGAAAACCCCCGCAACCAGCATACTTTAGTGTTCCGTATTTCCCTCTTTCTAAGCCAGTGAGAATATGATCCAAGCAGATATAGCAAGTTACATTCCAGTATCAGTAGGAGTGCCCCACTTCTTTCTTAAGAAAGGCAGTATTCCCATCATTCTGTTTTAAAGCCAGCAGCATCAATAACTCATTATTAGTCAGTAGGAACTTATCAAGCCACTAGCTCTTGTAAGTTGAAGTTGCCAGTCATGCATTCCAAATCCTAAAAGTTCGTTACAAATAATTGTGTAACTAGGCAAATAGAGCTCACAAACCCGATATCCCTTCTAAAGTAGACAAGGTTTCATCCGAGCCGTAAGGCATTTGCAAACTGATAAAAAATCTCTCTTCCGGGTATTGCGAAGAGAGTTAGGTAAGTATATGAGCTAATTTCAGTCTAATAGCTTCTAGTGACTCCTCTTTCTTTGGTTAATACAGGATATATGCACTGGGGGCGAGTCTTATAGGCAAGCTATCCATCCTTTTATTCAGCCCTACGCCATTATATGGATAGAATACTGCCGTAAGCGGAGTTAGGTTTTCAGTCCTTTCAGACTTTCGATGGAAAGACAGTTCAAAAGTTTTAAACGAATAAAAAAGAGATCAGCTACTCCTACCTTCGACGCTTGTGCAAGCCCTACGTCTCCATAAATTGACTTTGGAAAAACAGTGCTATAAGTATTGGATTGGACTAGGCTGGTTCTAGTTCCACACTGGAGCGAAAGAAAACGGGTACTTTAACTACTCCATCTGTCCCATAAATGCCCGGACTATTCGCCTGTAGGCTCACGACTTAACGGCGCCTTACGGCTCACCTCCTTACGTTCCCTTCTCCCGCCTAGCAACCCAGCTCCCCATACCCGTCGGCTCCTAAATAAGGCATAGGCATAGATCACCCTTCCAAATGAGAACGTAAAAAAACCATCTTGAAAACGGTCTCGGGTGCTAATAAAAACCCACACTTTAGGGATAGGGGCGGATTCACACCTTCCTCTCGGGTTAGGAGAACAAAAATAGACTGCCTGCACAGACTCATCCTTGAAAAGGAACTACGCAGGGGACACTTCGATGGCTCGATGTCCTGGAATGACTGAGCTGATTTGTCACCTTTTGCTTGCGATGGTTTTCCACTTCCTTGACCATCATTCAGGTCAGGAACTGACTAATTAAAGAAGGAAAAAACAGAGTCAGACAAGGTAGTTTACCCCGTCCAATCTGATCTAAGCGTTTACTCGCCTCCACAGGAAACTGAAGAAAAAGAATCGCAGAAAGCCGCTGAAAAGGAAAGAGGGCATCCTCACAAAGAGGCTAACGAAAGGGTCCCACTTTTCAACCAAGGGATTGACTGGGAAGAAAGAGTATAGCGGGGCTGACGAGGTGAGCCAATAGGAGAAGAGGCTGACGGAGTATGGCACGAAGCTGGTAATATCTTGCTTGTCGACGAACAGCTCACATAAAAGACTAATACAAAGCTAGGTGCTGCTAGAGGAAGGAAGCTGATACATCTTTTTAATAAAAGCTGAAAGTAGTATGCCGAAGATACAGTTAAATTAAATAGTTGCTGCTAACAAGCTGAGAACCTTTTCTAGGCTCAGATGCGAACTGGATTTAGGAAAGAGCTGAGCCGATTGGCGTAGAAGGCGCTTAAAGCTGTAAGGCTGAGTAGATTCACAGCGCAGTTTCATTCGATCGAGAATTGAAATACCCTTACCGACCCTCCTTAAGGCAGTCGCTTTGCTCGGGGAGTAAGGAAATCTTTTGGGATAATTTGAGAATGTTTGCAAGTTCAGTTCAGAGATTGAGTTGATCTCTTTTAATAAACCCCGTATTTTGAATAGCGAGTCAAGTCAACCGGCTCGTCATTTATTTGGTTGGGGTCTAACCAATTCTGTCTGTCATGGTAGTTCCTCATGCTAATTAGAATCTGCATTCTAAGAAGTTGCTTACTCCGACTCCGCTGCTTATTAAGAGCGGAAAGCACTAATCCTTAGATCAGCGGTTGAGATATGGAACAAGTACCCCAAATCCGATACTCTCTTCCCGCCCACTGAAAAAGCAGTCGGGGTTGGATCTCTCTCCTTTGATTCCCCTGCTAGCCATTCCTCAGACAAGGTATCCCGAATGAGTCACTGTAGGCGACCGAGTCCCTGAGAATAGGAAAGAAGAAATTTCGGGTATTTGAATAGTACTCGGTAGTGAATCAGAAACTATTGAACATTCATCAATGGCAATGAACAAGACGCAATCAGAGGCTCGAAAAGACCTCGGCATCTTATCTTCCTTTGCCATCGCACCTACTCTTTGACCCCAGGAAACCACACGAGGTGGTCATAGCATCCAGCGCTTCGAAAGCTGGTTCTCAACTCCATCAATACATTACGAGGGCTCATATAGACTTCCACACATTTTAACACCCTCTACGTATCAAATAATATCATAGGTAATACTGGGCTAGTCGCTACGCTCCTGTCTCTCATCTTGAGTTGTCTGACTTCAACTAGGGCTGCACTGGCCTTAAAGGAAAGCTTCGGGGCGGTCTCGTTTGTACCAGGGTTATGCTCCTTATTTGCATCATCCTTCCCCTCGCCGGTTGACTCAACCATCATCACATCATTCTCCGTAGATGTCTCAGTGCACTTGATCTTCTTGGTCTTCCTTGACAAGAGATCCTCTTCTTGACGGTTTCGGTTTCCGAAGGTAAAAGCGAAGCGAATAAAATAAAATGGGATGGCACCCGATCGAGCGTATGGTTAAGAGGTTCTTGCAGCGTCGAGCTAATTCTTTCGGGAAGAATGTCGATTTTTCCCTTTCATCTTTCTGGACAGTTTTGACCAACTTTCCAACCGACTTGAGAAAAGTAAGCTTGCACATTGAGAGGCTTCCCCCCGGTCAACAAAGAGAAAGACATCAGAATCTCCACTATATGTAGGATAATCGGGATTAACAAACTTAGATGGAGCAGGCTCAAGGTAAGCACCAAACCGTACAACGGGAACTCCAAGCAATCATGAAACTGGCTGACTTGATGCTAGGCCATTCCTTTACTTTCGCTTAGACATCTCATCTGAAGGAGATCTAGTCTTATAGGTAAACGGTAGGTCCTGCTCCTCTTGCTTAAAGGGGGCTCACGACCGGTAGTGAATCAATTTCGTATTTATAATATGTCCATGCTCGATAGCTATAAAAGCTCTTCATTTATGGTTTGTTTCTGAGGTTGAGGTTACCTATGGGGCTTTGTTGGTGTCTCGAGAAAGAAACCGTAGAACATGAATTCCATTCCTATTAGATGTTTCTAAGCCATTACCCACGTTAAGTAGCAACAATCTTTCGAACGTACTCCCCAGACGGAGTGAACCAATCTCAGTCAACTCACAGGCTTCGACGAAGAAAACGTTAAGCCAGCATAAGCATCACAGCTCTTTCCTGCGGTCCACGTCCACTCGTCTTAGTATGGACTGCGGCTTTCCTCTTTACCCATCTACCCTTCTATCATACTACGGGAACTATAAGGAGAGCTTCTTCCTTTTCCACTAAGTGATTGCTTAGCGTACGATCTGGGCTTAGTGGCTGGTGGCCCTTGTCAGGGTCTTGCTATACGAGCTGCTTGCCTTTGACTTAATTGAGGGAGGAAACTGCTGACTTGAAGGTCTTGCAGAGCCTATAATCGTGTTACCACTTAGCAGAGTGCTGTTCTAATAAGGAAAAGCCCCTCCGTACCATTCTTTTTTCTTGGGACTCGAAAAAAGCCTTAAGCCTATATATCGTTTAAGACATGGAAGTGGAATGGGATCGGTCCATAAGTCACTCTTTGCTTTAAGACGGAATCTACTTTCTCTTTTGAGTTATTTATTCGTTGAGATTTTTCCAAAAAGGCCTACTTATTCTAGAATAGAAGAAAAGAATCTATACTTGTAGCAGATGTGGATTGATCCATTTCCGCTAGTTTGAATTATGTTGTGCTCAGCTAAAGACTTTTTTCGAGTGGAATAGCATGATGAAGGAGGAGGTCTTCAATGTGCTTATCTGGGACATAGGAGTCAGGGGCAAGTAGTAGCTAGGCAACGAAGTACTCTTTCTTTGTCCAATCATTAAGAACGGAATGGATATTACACTATTTCGAATCACCTATCGTTGAATAGGGAAGTTCAGTCGAAGACAGAGATGCAAAGGCAGGGAAGAGGACGAGAGGGGCGTTAGAGCTGCTACCCCATAAGTAAGGCGACAAACTACGGGCTAAGAGTGAGAATGTAGCTTCAACTATTGATAGGCTCAGTAGTATTTCCTAGCTGGGTTGATACGTTAGAAGCAAGGTGTGTAGCCACGTCAAAGGATGAGGGAAGTGGAACTTGATGAAGATTCGCAGTGTAATTAGACTGATAAACCAGAAAGGAATACACCATGTAGGCAAGCAACTGATTCAATTCATCCGCCTATTCTCAAGGAGCTTGCATTCGGTTAGGGCCAATCTCCATCCAACAAAAACTATACGATGAATCTACGGTCGGAGAAAGTTAACTCAGCCAGTTCGTCTAAGGGAATACCCTTCCTTCCGGGCAACTAAACTACTTTGAAAGCGTCCTACTAGCCTCACTTTCTTATACGCCCTAGGCTTACTATCCGGGCTTTACTTACTATCCTATCAATAGTTAGCTTATACGCCTTAGTTTCTTATCCATCCGCGCGTCAGTTAGACGAGGTTCAATAGTTAGATGTCGACTAGCTAGCTATCCTACCCAGAATAGGATCGACTGATAGTATGCATCTAGGGAAGAAGGTCTTGGCCCAATGAACATGATAGAAAAGCAAGAACAAGAATGATCCGCATGGTTGGTAGGCCCTGTATCCCCGGCTCGCTTTTAGGCGAGAAAGCAGGTAGTCATGGAAAGAGGGTAGATCAGACAAAGCCTATTGTCTCAGCGCCTGGAGGGGACTACTTTGTCCTTTCCCGTTCTTAACGTTGCGTCTATTATAGTTGATTTGCTGATGTTCCCAGCCAATGGATGCGGAGAAAGAGTTGCCCCTCGAGTGCCGTTGGAATTCATCAATCCCCTATTCATCTCACATTTATGTTGAAAATATCGGCTGAAGAGCAGATAATCTCTAGATTTTCATTCTCAGCATTACTTTGCAGTGGTATTGATATTCCCACACCATTGAGCTTGGCTCACAAGAGTTGAGAGCCCGTTCAGAATTTCAAGCCATGATATGAAGCTGTGCTTTGGGATAATCAGGCTATAGCGGGCTTAAGTCGAAAGCGGGAGCTATTACCCTTAGGTTCGGAAATTTAAAATAGAAATATGAGGGCTTGCTTACGCTAATATGAGGTTCGGGAATGACTAAAGAAGAACTACACTATCACACATACTTCGGGAACTGAGGGTGAGCTGAGTCGCATAGCTTAGAAGATGGTATATTAAAATGATTCACATATAGTAATTCTCGATATGACTTCATTGGATTATGAGACACCAGTATTGATACCGGAATCCTAAATTAAGAATTCGTCGACAGGATCCCTTTGACGAGATGATTTAAAACCCGGATTTTATTCCTTACTAAGCAGCTTCTCGTCAATAACTTCGCTGCTGCGCTTACATCTTCAAAACGGGGATAATGCAACTACGGACCAACTCTTTGCCTTGAGGCAATAATCCCTATAAAATACTCTTTCTTCTTAGCCTATCTATTTAATGTCTTTCCGTTGCTCCGCTGAAATGACCTTTTACTGATAAGGAAGACCCACCACCAAGAACCGAGCGAGGAGTTGCACTTTCATCACCCTAACCCTAATCTGGAACCATAGGGCCAGCTTAATGCCGAAGAAAGGGTTGAAGGGTAAGGGTATAGCGCAAGTAAATCAGCTGTGGTTCCGGAAAGGTAGTGAGCGGACAGAAAGAATTACTTTGAATAGGAAGATGACAAATTTCCGTAATCCAAACACCTTGAATAATCTCATAACAATCCCGTCCCGAATCAAGAAAGAAGACCCTAAGAGACTCTTACTTAGCAAGTAGTGCCTCCACGTCCTCAGGCAATGCACCACGGCTGTCATCTCTTTCTCTGTCCCGAAGGAGAGCTTTTTCAGGTAAATAGCTGGTAGTGAGGGTCTCAGTTTTCCTTTGGCTTGAGTTCTGAGACGAAGATAAGGCTTTGAAGGGACATATGGAAGAGGGCATCGTTGGATGCGGAGACCCAGTTGTGCTTGCTTGATGAGCTTAGCATCTTCTTTGATATGTAGCCGACGTCTATTGAAGGGTCTAGCCCAGGCATCTCAGCCTAACTATTGGTTTTTCTGGGGAATATTCAGATAAAGCTCCAGGAAGAACAGCCGGGTTACTCGAATCCGATGTTTATGGTAAATCAAAGGGTAATCTCTCACATTCTGCTAGAGAAGAAATTAATTAGAAAAACGATAAACCCTATTGGCTGGCGCCACAAATTCCATCCCCAAAAACCATATTTTGACTGTGCCTCAACTATATCAACTGCTCTTGAACTGTTAGACAATTATAGTCGATGATAACATCACTCTTTCCATCGCCGAACGTGAGGGTTTCACCTCATACGGCTCCTCGCGGGTCACAAATAAATTGTTGGACTGAAGGGCAAGGGCCCGGTCTCATCTATCACTTAGAAAGAGAAAGCGTCTATATTCCCTGTGAGAGATGAATTACTATTGGTCGTTGTATTTCTTTACGTAAGATGGTCGTACAGATTATAAATAAAGAATGGAACTCCCACTCTCAAGTCGCACTTATATAAGCTGCTCACCTCAAATAGCGTTTAGAAAGATCACTCCTTAGCATAGGAGTTTCTTCAAGATGTGATCGACCACGTTTGAAAACAAGCCTTCTCCATAGCATTCGTTAGCACATCAATCAAAGCTCCTTTTGTCGTAACCGAGAAATTATGAAAGAACCCATCCTGATAACCATCAATACGAGGCAATGAAGTTCATCAAAGAAAGGATCCGGCAAAAGATCAAAGGTTTCCAGCTAAATTGGCTGACACAAGCTGGGCGAGAGATCTTGATCAAGGCAGTAGATGCTGCAATTCCTATCTACACGATGCAGTCCTTCAAAATACCAGTAAGGATATGGAATGAGATTAACAAAGCCATGGCAGACTTCTGGTGGGGGCAGAAAGACTATTTGTTGGGCTAATCTGCTAATCCCCTACCGCTTTGGCTCGCTACTGACCTGTATAGCTTTCCTGTACTGACCTGTATAGTTAGTGCCCGGATACAGCATGGGTTGTGCCACAGGTTCCCCTACCCTTCACTCGCTCAAAGGGGACATACAGTCGAATCACATCTCTCAAGAACTGGGAGTAGACTATAGGACGGTAGCATTGTACTCATTTTCTGAACGCTATAAGGCCAATAAAAGGCTTTCATCGATTGTTAGGCATGTAGAATAGGGGGATCCCTAAACACAACGTTAGCCGCTTTGGACTCCCATAGAATTGGCTTCATAGTCTCACTCAACAAACTAGACTAGGGGTCTTGTAGAGCCGGAAAGGAACCATTAGGTCACTCAAACTAGAAAGGAAGAGATAGACGAGAGGGGTGCAATTCCAATTTCCCCATCTTCCGCTCCTCATCAACCAGTCCGAGTAGAAGTGGTAACCAAAAACTCTTAATCGACCTCTAGCCACAAAAAAACGGAGGATAGTGGGGTGACCCTAGTCTCAAGATGTCCGAGAAGCACCTGGTTCCACAGGCAAATAGAACAAAAACCTTAATCCGGCTGTATCGCCCGAGAAGAGGTAAATCTACGTCCATGGACGACAAAAAAACCCAATCCCTTTTGCTTTGCTAGTTCCGTCCGGAACCGCTTAAGGTAAGGGCTAAAAGGAAATCTTTCCTTTATCTCTCGGACCTAGAGTTGTTGCGGATATGCGACATACTATCATCAATAGAATGCCGCGGAGAATGGCCATAAGCAGGTTTTCTGTTCGATACTCTTTCAACAAACATGGCGACTGTCCTGTCTTACAAGCGAGAAAAGCCCTTATAGAGAGGCGAAAGCAGAGCTAGCTACTAAAAGACAAGAGCGAATATCCCGAAAAAGAGACAATATAGATTATGGTTGGATCACTGAACTTGGTTCACTGAGGCTAAAAGAAGGAACCTTCTTTCACGATAAATTATTCATAAATAGGGAAGGGACTTGACCGAGTTAGACTCGGCATTTGGCTCATCTGCATTACTTGAATTTACACTGTAAAAAGTCAAGCTATTTAGGCCAGTCCATGCTTGCTTAATCGCCATTTTCTCTGGTCTTCGCTTCAAAGAAGCTTTATTACTTGACGAGTAGACCTGAGTTAAAGTGAAGGGGAATCCACAATTCACTCATAAGAGAAGCTAGAAAGAAGTCAAAGTGGGACGGATGAGCGATTGGACCGCCTATACCTATAGGACTCTTACAGGACAGATGCGACCCTTACCAGTTTTTTTTGGTTACAAAGATAAATCAAAAAGCAGGACTAACTATTTTTATATCCCCTGGTTCTACAAGACCATGTATCAGCTTCGAGGAACGTGAGAATCTCGGCAGGCGGCGAGTTTAATACCAGCAGCTCTTCCTCAGCAACACAGCCCATCTTTGAAAGGATATCCGCGCAGAAATTACCTTCGCGTCTGGTCTTTTCTTTGGTTTAAGGATTTTCCTTCTCCGGGGGCCTTTAATCTACTTTAATAAAGACGGATTTTGCTTCCACGTGGGTGGAAAGGAAGCTAAATCAGCTAGTCGTCTTTCCTCGACGACAAACTAGGATGTTAGTCTTGTGGAATAGCCTTGATGAGTCTCTTTCTTTTCTTTTTTGCTTTGCTGCTTCAAAGTCTGATGGATGTTATAGTAGAGGCTTGTGCCTAGAAATCAAATGATTGATAAGTAGATTTGCATGTCCTTTCATGTGAATCTTGCTTTTGGACTACCAAGTAACGGGAGACCTAGTTCAATCTTTCAATAATTCTTTTGTTGGGCAACGAACCATAGAGTACTTTTTATCGACTACTCCTTTCAATAAGGGCACTGCTCTTACCAGATCCGCTAACATAGTAGGTCGAGCAGAGGTTGGACCCTCTTCTGCCTCTTTGAATTCCATTTGCGAAGCATATGAGCTTCTTTTACTAAAGGAGGTTTTCGGAGGTCCCATGCTTTTTTTTAAAGATGAAAGAAAAAAATCATTGACAAGTCCAGTAATATTGTTGGAATAAACTATCAGATTGTATTCAAGGAAATCCGCACTAGTCTTGAATTCATTCCTTGTTGGATAGATAAGAGGGAACTACACGGGTTGTCAATCCTTTTTTCATTTGTCGCCAAAGAAAGAGATTATAGAAAGATATTAGACTCCGGCTTGTGACTTGGTTGTCTGCTGTGTATTCGGATTGGTAATCCATGCCCAGCCAGAGATATAGATCAGTCATAGTCTTAGTAGGATGCGGGTGTCCTTTCATTTTGAAATCAATCTATTTCATAGAATACATTCGATCAGTTTTCAAAGTTTTGGAAAAGAAAATGGAAGCCGCTTATTTTTTATGAAAATATAGATATAAAAAACCCATTGCAGGAACTGGAAAAGGGTCTGACCCACCCAGTAAAAAGGAGTCCTACTGGACGAAAAGGGATCTTATCTGTCTAATTTACCAATGAGTACTGAAATCTACCCTGAGTGGAAACTTAAGGATAGCCTATCAACATTCCTAAAGCTGCTATGCAAAGGAAAAAAATCAAAGAGAACTCAATGATAGAATCTGGATGAGGCGATAACTCAATATTTCCGAGATCACTCACTCCCTTTTTGTCTCCCCGCCATCTACCATCTACGAAGAAAAAAAAGCTTTTGGATAGATTATCGAACCGATTACTGATTGGGGACGGCATCCATCCTCCTTGGCAATAGCAGTCGTTTCACTCAACTAAACCAGTCTTAGTAGTAGCCTAGCACTTCCCTAATTATAGTTAGTGACTTCGCTACCTTTACAGAAGACCGAGAGTCAGGGGCTACCTTAAGCCATTCTCCTACTAAACCTAAACCACCAAGAGCCGTTTGATAGTCAAATAGAGTTGTTGAGGTTTCTTTAATATAGGGCTTGCTTAAGTTCGCCTTCCTGGTTCTAGTGATGAGGGTCCCCCCAGTTTAAGTTCCGAAGCGGTATCCCTTTCGCTTTATCTTTAGGAAGGTTATTGAGTCCAGGGTAGAGGTAGGAAAGCTTTCGAGCTCTACGATATCGAATAACTTGGTGAATATCATCATATTCGTTTCGGTTCTTAACTTCTGTCTTTACAAATGGTTTGGACGCCTTTGACTCTTATGGGCAGGCTTCCATTCTTGAGAAGGTTCTTACAAGTAGCAAAAAACGATACGACCCAGCAGAGCAGGACTTCGCGTTTTTCCCATATCATCATAGTAGAACTCTTTTTTCGTATTTACTTCTTTCTTATAAGAGGCTCTGCAAGACCAGTAGTCTCCCTTTCTCTCCTAGGTTGCTAACCACTCCCTGCACCTGTTTTCATCCTGAGCATTCGAGTTTGCTCGAATGAACCAACTATCAGCTTTAAGAGATTCCCCGCTCTATTTATTGATTCAGTCGATCACTCCCTTTTTTATTAGTCAGCTAATGAAACCAACCTTGGAGTTCCAGCTGTATGTAAGTGAAGTTCAAAATATCTCTTCCTTTCGGTAAGTTTAGTACTCGAGGTCTTGGAGAGCCTTTACGTTACGACTAGCGTCTTTCTGTATCGGCTTTATCTAGCGAGCGGGCTTCTTCGTTGAGTAGACGTCTCGAGGGTCAGAAAAAATCCATTTTAGTAAAAACTCCTGCTTTTGGCTTTCTCTTGCGGTTGTGTAAGTCGGAACTCCAAGCTTTCGAGTCTACATCACGCTCTGTAGGATTTGAACCTACGACATTGGGTTTTGGAGACCCACGTTCTACCGAACTGAACTAAGAGCGCTTTCTTATCACAGTAGATACGATTGTAAAGAAAAGGATTCTTTTTGTACCTTCACTACATCTTGCATGCATCTAGTATCATTAAATTAAAGATTTTGCATGTCAAATTTGACTCGATCTTAATGGATCCTTCGTTACTGCCCAGAAGAGAAGGTAGGGATGACAAGATTGGAACCCGTGACATTTTGTATCCAAAACAAAGACGCTACCAAGCGGCGCCACATCCCTTTCAATTGGTCTACGGTGTCATTGTAGAGAATCTCTGCCCTGTTTTCCACATCGTTATTTCCTCCATCGATATCCAATTTCTCTTGCCATTTCTTCTTTTTTTTGTTTTTATTGATTTATATACTATACTCAATATCATCCCGCCGCTCCTACCAACGCTTACTTACTTATGAGCAAAAAGGGTTAAAAAAAATCAGCCCTTTGAATAAGCGAGGCTTTCCCGATAGAAATAGTTGCATGCGGGGGGATCCCAATTCCGTGTATCCGGTTAAACAAGCCCTGCCGCCAGCTTCCACCCAGACAAAAAACATGAGCGCCTAGCGCGAAAGGTTGCTTTACTAAATAATATAAGGCGCGTTAGCGCTTTAGTTTTCAATAAGGGGCGGAGCTTGAAGAAGCGAAGCGAGCCTAGAGTAGCAGCCTATATACGTTTTTCAGGCCCCTTTACTTTCTATTCTATTAGTAAAGCGCTAGCGCCCCTATAGAGTAAGGGTCTTCTGCTATCAATGAAACCGAAAGAAAGACAAAAATCCAGTGCGTTTTGTATAGATCGAGACTTGTAGCTTGATTCTTTAGTCATTCCATACTTGGTAAGAATTGCAGGAAATCGTTCGATTCTTCCTATTTCTCAATGATATCCGACGATCAAGACAATTCCCGTGAAACTTTTTCATTTCATAGAAATTCATTCTTTTTCTTATTCTCTCTGACGTAGCCAAAGTGAGAACCATTCGACCGAGGTCGAGATCTAAGCCGGTCTATAGCACAGGTGCTGCAGTGAAAGATTCCGCCGTAGCTAGATGCCTTGAAGAAAGAGCAAAAAGACTCACTTTGGGTCCATGGCTCCAGTCAAAGGGTCCTTCCCTTTCCCTTTGAAGAAAGCCCTGATCGTAGACCACCCTTTGCCATTCTTTTTCCAATGAGGAGTCCGACCGACGAACCGTGGGAGCATCCCGGGAAAGATTTATGGCTTCAGCTGCGGCTAAGCGAACTACCTATTCTATATCTTCTTGAGAAGTGAATATGAGAGAAAAAGCTTTCACATAGTGGGAGGCTGGCCTTCTCTCTTCCCAATTCTCCCAATGAGACCTCTTTCACTCACTTAGTGGACGACCCAGAGGACGTGAATAAAGCCCCCTTTTGCCTCATCCCGATCTTCCTGAAAAGAGGGTGAAGTAGCGTCTCCGCTCCCTCCTATTTCTGGGGTGGAGTCGAAGCTATGGCACCAGAGAGTCAAAGGGATTCCTTCCCGAACCACTCGTGTAGTCTTCTTCCTGCCTCCCAGTTAGACCCTATCTTCCAAGTCTCATTTGAATGAGGCGCCGCCGCTACTAAATGCAACTCTCATTTCAACATTCTTTCTTCTCTATTGGCCCTTCCTTTTTTATCTGCCTAGATAACCTCTCTTTCCCTACAAGGCACTAGAAGGTCGACCCCACTTTCCACACTATGTTGACTTGACTCCTGAGCCCAGCCATTCCCCGCCACTCTTTCACACAGCAGCAAGGGCTTTGTTATAAGAAGCAGCACCACTCTCTTGTCCACTTCGATAGCTTTCGTCAGTCTCTTTCATACATCGTTCCGGGGTCTTCGACCCCCTCTCTTTCTGGCGGGCCTTCTTTCCTCTGCTTCCTTGTGCTTCTGAGATCGCTAGCAAGTTGCCATTGACTGATTCACCAAGCCAAGCATTGGAGCAAGCGAGGAAGACCGCTTTTTCCACCTCGATTCGGGATGTCGGAACACCAACCCGCTCATCTCCCTAAAGATCCTCCACTTCCCCTTTCGGATCCGAGGTACCCCTCTTAGGAACTACTACTTCTTTGGAAGAATAGCTAGATCCAGTTGCAGTGCGACTAACTCACTTCATCATCTTGATACCTTACTCTTAAGCTATTTCGATGTGTCGGTGGGGAAGGAAGAACTATTGGGATAGAGTTTCTTGTTCAAGTGATCCGGAAAGGGTTTACTACCATTTTTTCTCTGTTCCTAACGCGCTAAGTGAAGAAGCAGATCGAAACCAACCAAAAAGGTACCAGAAAGACTTCCATGAGTGCTTTCACGAGATGAATAATCAAAATGTCTGGGCTTTGATGAAAGAGCGAGATTAGCTCCATTAGTCCCATTCTCGTATTTGATGTTCCACTCGTGTACCAAACAAATCATAATTGAAAGACGAAGCGATCGATCAGTTGAGATAGAGGAGAGAAGACAGGGAACTCGATCGATGAGGAAACCCCCGATTCCACTACTGATTGATCAATCCCAGGAACTGACTTGAAAGTCAAGCGGAACCCTTTTTTTAAATAACTTTCGTTGCTAAAGCCCTTTCTTTTCACTGAAACCGTAGTGAAAGCGATGCGTTCTGTAAGTTTGGTAGCTGTGACAAGGTAATGTAATTGTTCTCGAATCAGCAGTTTTCGCAATTGAAGAAGAGGGGGAAGGTTTGACAAAATAAAATCAATAGCAAAAGGAAGAAGGATTCATCCCAGAAGGAGACCTTTTCTGCCCCCCTTCGGCTTCGGCTTTCAGAGTTGTGAACTAAGCGGACTTTGCATTGGCAGCTGATCTTCTTCCGATCCTCACTCGGGATTACTCCGGATGGATGTCAATCAGTCCCCTCGCTTTCCTGAAACTATTTCATATCCTACTGCTTGCCTTAGCCTTAGTATGAATCGCATTGAGCTAGAACTCGGTAGAGAGCCTGCCTTGAAAACAGACTGAATGCCAGCTGGGAGTTCTGATTGATTAGCGAGTATAGTCTGTGTTAAAGAGTCTCTTCCCTCTTATTTCTTTGCTTTGAATAGCTATCTTTCTTTCGTACCTATAGAGAGAAGAGGGTTCTCGGAACCTCTTACTCCCCTTAATTAAGAAAATATCCTGGTGAGAACTGAAATCCTGTTGAAGCAAATGCCTGTGCTACTCTTTCTTTCGAGTTCACCTCTAATCTAAGAACTGAGGTTAGGGCTTTCTTTAACTCTTTGATTAAAGGAGGGCAGCGATGAAAGTTATCTGGGCTTCCTCTAGTCTTAGAAAAACGAAATGTAGAACTATGGCACAGCTACCAGCCAAAGCAAATCATTTAATTCGACTATCCTTCCCGCCTTAAGAAAGAAAGCGTGACTCTAGTAAAGATCTCATGAGTCGATCACTAGAGTGGGGATTCGTTGAGTAAGATTTTCTCTATATACAAAGAAAGTGGCTTAAAGGTTTGATGTTGAACATTGGCTAATAGCTTCCAAGCAGAATTATGTGGTGTTAGATAAGGTCTGAAGTTGGCAAGCTCGCTTTCTATCAGGAGTCTCATTGTGGAAGTGGACGCCTCCTTGGAAAGGGCTTGTCAGCTCCTTACAGCCTTCATCTTATTTGGTAGTGTCTTTCCTCTCTTGGATGAATTCTTGGATCATCCTAGTGCTACGCTTCTAAGCGACTGTAAAAAACGGATGCTATTCTTTGATAGGGCAGTTATACGTCATGTACTGCGTGAGGATAATAGCTGACTAGCTAACTTGGTGCAGGAAGCTTGCTTAGGACTTATTCTCGTGAGTAGGGATTGAAAATGAGAAAACCTTTTTAGAATCAGTGTGGGTTAACCGGTTCGGTAAAGTATTAAAAACAGGTCTAACTGAGCCTTCCACCCTTCTTTAGTCACTTTGGTCAGCCATAGCTGAAGAGCAACTCTGTTAGACACTTTACAAACGAATGAATCGATTTCGCCTTACGTTTGACTTTTCCAGTTGGATGATATTTGTATCAAACAAGGGTTTCACTTCTTAATGAAGGATTGACAAGAGCTCCCATCGGGGCGTGTTTGAACGGCACTTACTTAGAATAGAAAGCAGCTGATTCACAATAAGTCCCTATCGAATTCCAAGTCGAATAGGAAGGAACGAACATAGCAAAGGCGAACATGCGAAAGAAGCGAAGATAAGGAGACCTACTCATTGGCTCAATGGTCAACACAGCTTATAGAAGAAAGAGTGGAACGAGCTTACAAGCAAGTAAGTTCACTTCATGGTTCCAAGTCATCGGGTCCAACTTCAAACTCTAATGGGACCTAGTAGCGAGCCAGACCGCGCGGGAATGGTGTGTTGATCAGCTCAGGTTGGACTTTGTCGGGTCTTTGTCAGCTTGTTAGATGAGAAGCCTTATCAGCGGAATAATTACATATGTAATTACCTCTTTACAAGACGAAAAAAGACAATCAAGAAAATCAAGTCAATGTCAATCATAAAGGTAATTTGAATGTGGCCTCTCCTCTTTTGCAATCAGTTTCGCTAGAGCAGTATGGTTTTGGGACCTCCGAGATGCGAGAGAATGGGTAGTATTGTGCGTTAATTCGTTTTGTCATCCATCGTATCCGAAGCTGTTAGACAAGGACAGACTGTCATAGTGGATAAGGTTTCGAGTCGTTCTTCGGCTGTGAGGGGCAGGTAGGTAGAAGAGGACCTATATTCCGACGAGTCCTCTCATACCACTTGAGCTTGTTCGCAGCGACTATTTATTTAACTTCCTCTTCATAGATTGAATAGATCTTTTAAGTCAGATCATCGCTCTATCAAGTAAGTTAGGAGCTAGTCTGCCAAGCTTAAGAAAAAGTTCAAAGTAAGCAAGGTTGTCAGCGAGTAAGGAAAAGAAAAGGTAGGAGGAATTGGTTTCTGCCCACCCGGAAGGAGGGTCTCTGGCCGCTGAAAAATAAGGTCTTTCTGGGATGTGAGATTTCCGCCCTCTTTCTGAATGAGATAGTATTGGCTTACCCACTTGCTTCCCTTCTATGCTTGGCTTCCGGCTAGCTTTCTTCATAGATGAGATGAAGGCTTCCACCGATCAGACGATTTTCACGTCTTCGAACTTCTATCTTCAGAATGTGGAAGAAAATAGACTCAAGAAAAAGACTAACTAAGAAGAATGGTCCCTTCTTAGCCCTCCTTTTCCTTCCCGGGCTTTCCATGTGGGGCCCGGTACGCGAAGGCTTCTCCTCTTCTCTTGTAGTGAATCGCGCGCTGGGACTGACCTTTTGTACGGAGCTGGAGAGAAAAGTCATTGCCGAAGACCTTACTAAGGCATTTAGCTACTCGAACGAATGCCCTCATCGAATGTTCGAACTCCGACATAGAGGCGATCCTTCACCTATTGGGCAAGTCTTCTAGTTGCGTAAGAGTCTCATTTTGGCGGGAGACCTTTCTCCCTCTCCGTATGCCCCCTTTCTCCTTCCATTGGTAAGCATTACTCCTAATCAGGTAGGGGTCTTTCGGAACGAGCTTGGGCAGTCCCGCCTTCATAACCGCAGGTGACTCCTTGGCCTGCAAGCTGGAGCACAACATGCGATTTCCAGGTGTAGAAAGAGTCCCTCTTTTTTGCTATGGTAAGCGCGACTCCTGGGAGCCTTCACTCATGAATTTCCCTTTCAGGGATAAAAGAAGAGAGAAACTCCCTACACTCTTTCGGTGGGCCTCTTCGGGCGAGATCAACAAGACGTAGGAAATATAGTTCGCAGCTTTCGATTTGTATCATCGTCGAGGTACCAAGTCTCGATTGCTACATCAAAGTGTATTTTTACTCAGTCAGATTGAGAATCTGAAAGATAAATTCCTGAAACTTGACCTTCCTTGCATCTCCACTATCCCATTAGAAAAGGGATGAAGGTGGATTCCTACCTGGAAGTCTCTTCCAAACAGTGATAAGTCAGTATTAGGAGTGAAGGCGGAGTCTAACTTCTCTTAAATACGAGATCGCTTCTTTTGCTCATAATATTCACCTTATTCACTCGATGGAAGGGATTTTGAGAAAAGGTATAATGTTTGTCAAGAGGACCTTATGGTCTCTTTATATAGCATATAATACCAAGGCTGCAAATGAAGATCTCGATTATTATGAAAAGTGGGTCGGACCGATCTTTGCATCGGTCGCCACAGCCTTAGAAGGGGAAATCCTTGATGATGGCAAACGTAAGATCGCTCATCCTCTTAAGCTAAGAGTCCAATGCGTCGATTCATAATGTAAAATAGGATCTATCCTAAGGAGGAAAGAAGCATAGCGTCTTATCATGCCTCATAGCCAATGGCGAACTCCAGTTTAAGCAAGTCCTGTCTACCTCAATTTTGCTCTCAAAGAATCAATAGCTATTGTGAGCTCGCCCTTGATTATGATTATTAAATCTTACGCTTAGGGACGAAAGGGAAAAGGCTGTCAGTCCAAGCAAGTTGCCCTGAGGGAACAGCACCCTACTATGAATAACAGCAGTTCCTAGCCTGGGCATCATATCATCACTTTTCTATTAGATACGCTATTTATTCATATGAATTAGTCATAACACCACAATCCAACAGACTTTCCCCACTAGACTGGAGTAGCGAGAAGAGAAGCCTACCTAGAACAGAAAAAGCAAAGTAAAAGACAGAAGAAAGGGGCCGAGGAAGAACCTGAGATCATGGAGTTGGAATAACATTCTCATTCATCAAGAACTGTTCTTCCATACTGTCCTATGGGAAAGAAAGACTGTAGGACTGTAGCCATCTTCGGGTCGGGAGACACAGAAAGAAAGGAAAGGGATGAGATAGGACGAGCTAAGTCTGCAGCAGAGTAGAATGAAACCTTGAAAGCCATGAATAACCACCATGCCGTTGTTGAAGAGATCAGGTTGCGTGATCTCCACCCTTCCGATAAAGACCTTAGCACTAGCAGTTGTGCTGGTCTTTCTATTGACCGAATCAGAGGTGACGGTGATGCTTAGGCCTGGAAAAAAGGTCTCGATCTTGGTACCAAAAGCAAGTCTCCGCATATAATCAATTGTGAATAGACCAGGAAGGAGTGTAGCTCTTTAAGGAAAGAGCGCCAAGCGCATGCGCGAAATGAGAGCTAGAGGAATGGGAAGACAAGAGAATTCCCGGGTACTCCATATACCAAAATAAATGATTTAAATAGAGCGAAGTAAAGGCAGGCTACTAGTCGTTTTGATCTTCGTTTTTCTTTCTAAGGTAAGGTCACAGTGAGTTTAAGGAGAGTGTAACGAAGTGCTTACCGTAGAATCACAATTGCATGAATGAAAGTTTGGGCCTTCTAGTAATCCTACGCTCAGTAGATATCCATTTTTCCAGAAGGGTTGTGGAAGAGTAGTCTAAGTAATACTGAATCCGCTGACCGGGAAAAAAGGTGACCCTTTGGACTGCCATGTCTCCTTTCCTTTGTAAGGATGAAGTAGATTCCACCACCTAAATAGTGAAGGGTCCTTCAATTCAAGTAATGCGTCGGGCTGTCTTAGAACTCCACTTCATCTTGGGAATATCGGAATGGTGTAAGAGGGCTGGGTGTGATGTCCAGATAAGACTTTTTTTAGATTAATACCTGAGGGTCTTTCCACTAGTCTAAAAGGAAGGACCGGCAGCGGGCTCTTTGTCACAGGACTCCTATCAGTTAGTCTCTCTCTTAGCCCTACTAAACTAAATGAACATAATGTTCTAGTGTGAAGGAAGTCCTCTTTGTTGAGGAAGAATATAGGAGAATAAGAAGGCTAAGTCTTCTTTCTACAGGATCCGAACCTGCCTTTGTCTTACCACTTCCGGCGCTCCCATGCCTAACTACCATAGAATCCAATATTGATACCAGAAGCCTGAACTATGGTCAAAGGTTTAAGGGGTCCATCCCTTATACGTCCATGCTTATAGGTTTAACCTTGTTCATGTAGCGCTTCAAGATCGGATCCCTCAACAATATGAAATAAGTGAGAAATGTACCGACATAAATAACCCCCTTCCCAAAGCCTAAAGAAAGAGGTACCGAAGCCTCCATTCTCAAGCTATGCCGGTTCGATTTCTAGATCCGTCAAAGAAGGGATTCTTTCTCTTTGGTCTTCGGTTCAGAACGAGAATCCAGTAGGAGAATTATCCCGGATCAGCATCTGAGTCAGTGTCATACTATTCATGATCAATTATTTCAACCAGAGACGAGGAAGATACCTAGTAGTTAAAAAGACCTTAAAAAGGGCTATAGGCCAGCCTAACATAAAGAGGAATAATCGTACTACCCACATTGTTTGCCTTGAAACAGAAACCTTAACCGTAGTAGGCGAGCAGGCGATAACTAGAATCGGCGAGCACTGGTTCGACGCTACGAAAGTAGTTAGAGAAAACCGTGTTAGTCCGTAGTTGCATTATCCCCGTTTCCCCGATTTATCAAAGTGTCATGTCAGCCCTAATCTTTTGAAATTGGGGTATCTCGTCCTCTTCTAAGCTGCGGATGAGTGAGATAGCTGCGTCTTGTCAAGCCTGCCTGCCATCCGAGCTGCTCTGCATAACGTAAAGTTAGGACTAGCATTTACCACTGTGGCTGGCTTTCGGCCTTCTCCAACTGACCATTCTCAGGTCGTGGGCAACAAATAGATTCGTTGAGGATGCCTTGAAAGAAGAATAAAAGTCATGACATCGCATTCCCCCACTTCATCATCTCTATCAACGATTCGTAAGGCTGGCGGATCTAGTGAACACTTAAGATTCGGTCCCATACTTGGCGGGCTGATCCTACCTTTGACTATCTTATCCCTTCGATTGCATTAGAGTTCTCTCTACGACCCTACGCCCGGCCTTTCGTTGACCCGCCTGTCCTGATACAAGATGTCTGTCTTGGCGCTTACTCCACGAGAGCTGACTAAAGGAGCGACTGATTTAGCCACTTCCTATACAAGGCCCCACTAGAAGAGCAACGGATTAGCAGCCCGTCCAGAGGGTGACGGTGACGCCTTCTTACCGCCTGAATCCCCGCCCGATTCCAACGATCCATACAAAAGGAATTTGACTAGCAACTAGGAGTAGCGAATAACTGGAGAGAGACGAGTATAGAATGAATAACTTTATAGAGCTTTTGTTGGTTGTTAAAGAAGAGCATGGGAGAAGATGTCAATCGTATATGATAAGTCAGCCACTATTAAACGTCCCCATCGAATGCTATGAGATTCTACTTCTATATACGAGTCACTCGCTGGGTCAATTCTTTAAGAATTGCTCACTACCGTACTCTTCCTACCTTTTACCGCTTGTTCGCCTATAAAAAGGTGTACCTCTTAAACCTCTTCGCTTAACAGCTCAGCTACATTCTGGCTTTAAGCCTAGCGGTTGTACCTTCATTCGTCTACTTTCTATTCGAAGTCTTATTCGCAGCTATTACTGAATTACTCTGTTGAGAAAGCGGTGAAACCATCTCCTGATTCGATTCATATCTTCTATTCATTCATTCATACTAAAAAAAAGTGTTCCTTCTTCTTTCTATTCATTACTTGAATACTAAAATAAAAGATCATCCAATGCCTCTTCATTCTAATCGAGGTATAATTAGGCATCGAGGTCAATGCCGATTTTGATTGATTTTGAACTTTCTGCTCGTACCTGTGCGGGAACTCCGCTTTTTCCAGTTCCAGCTAGCTCCGATGTAGGTTTTGCAGGATTTTAGGTAAAGTCCAGCACATTATCTTGCAATTTAGTCCTTTTAGGCAGTGGCCCTTTCATCCGTTGCCGGACCTAAGATCCAATATTATCTAAATCTCGTATCCGCTCTCCGGTCGGTGTTTGGATCCATGCCTGAGTGCAGACATGATCATAAGGCAGCACAGCGGTGGGTACATATTTCCCTTGCGGAGTGGCGATGATGTTTAGGCTTTACACGATGAAGCACACCCTACCGGAGTAGCCTACGTTCTTTCAGTCCAGTCCCCTAGGTCAGGGGAGTAGCATTGCGACGTTGGAAGAAGGGATAGTTTTCTATTTCCTTCCTATCAGTCCTACCCCATTGGTCCAGCTAAGGGGCGAGCTGGTTTTACTTGCCAGAGTCGTAACCCTGCACAAAAGCTATTCTTTGACTCGGAGGATGAAGATGAAGAGGAAGAAGGAGTGGCAGCCATTAGTCTCTCCAGAGAAGAGAAGAAAGGACTACGGCAACCATGGGCTCAGTCCGTCATTGTTAAAGCTTATGGGAAGAATGTGGGCTACAAATTCCTACTGCCTAGAGTCAAAGCACAATGGAAGCCGGTGGGTGAACAAGCTTTGGCAAGTAAGCTAGGAATCTCGTATAGAAAGAAAGCGGGCATAAGACCATCTTAAGAGGTAGCCAACCAATTCAAGAGTAGCATCTCTCCTAGCTCTACCTCGCACTGATCTTCTTCCGCAGCTCTTGCTTCCTTCACTTACTGCCTTAGAAAGTAAGAAGCTTAACTCATCCTCCATGTTTGAACAAATACCCAAGTGTAGTTGAAATCCAATCAACCAAGATCCAGCACTCGAGCGTATCAACCCACCAGCACCTGCTAGGCCAGGATTTCCCTTGGCAGCACCATCAGTATTAAGTTTAACAGTCCAACCATCGGGAGGAACCCAATGTATATGAATCAAAGGTTTAATCGGCACCTTCTGGTGTTCGTTGGATCTCATAACCTCCATGGCAGTTTGCATAACATTAGCAAGAAAAGGTTCCACCCCAAGATCAGTGTCCTCATCCTTCATAACAAAAGAACAAGGTCGAGTCCAAAGTCTCCATAGAGTAACAACAAAAACTATTCGCCATTCAATTCCACCATGCATAGCTTTAGAAAGTAAATTATCATCTATCCACTTTAACAACATATCAGAATTAAAAGCTGAGCCAAGAGAATCCCATACCATGCGGGAACATGGACAATCCCGTAATATATGCAGCACTGATTCCTCCGGCGAGCCACAAAGTTTACAACTAGGATCAATGCCTATCCCCCAGTTTGCTCGCAAGCTATTCGTGAGAAGCCGTCCACGCCTGACTAGCCAAAGGAAATGTAACCAACGAGCAGGGATGGGGAGTTTCCACATCCAATCCCATGATACATCCGACAAACCGTGCTGATTCACAATTGATGCCAAGTACGCTGACTTGGTAGTAAAGATGCCATCAGAAGCATATTTCCATATCCGTCAGTCTTTCATCGTAGACAAGCAAGGCAAAGGGTGTGCTCTTGAACGACAGAATTCAAGATGTGAATCCCTTGCAACGTGCTCTTAGGATGGCTGAGGAGTATCTGACTTCTCTGCCGTCTGATTCCCAATATTCTTCTTTCGAAAAGGAGTTCAAAGAGTTTGGTCTGGAGAGGGGATGGGGTGATAATGCCGAGCATGTTCTAGAGATGATCCATCTTCTTCTAGATCTGCTGCAGGCACCAGATTCTGCTAGTCTTGAGACTTTCCTTGGAAAGATTCCATTGGTCTTCAATGTTGTCATCATGACTCCTCATGGATACTTTGCCCAAGACAATGTTTTGGGATACCCTGACACCGGTGGCCAGGTTGTTTACATCTTGGATCAAGTCCGTGCCTTGGAGGAAGAGTTGCTTCACCGTTTCAAGCTGCAAGGACTTTACATCACCCTACGTATCCTAATTATTACTAGACTTCTCCCTGATGCTGTCGGAACAACATGTGGCCAACGTCTAGAGAAAGTCTATGGAACTAAAAGTATTCTGACATTCTTCGGGTTCCATTCAGAACAGAGAAGGGCATTGTTCGTAGATGGATCTCAAGATTCGAAGTCTGGCCCTACTTGGAAACTTACGCTGAGGATGTTGCGGTTGAAATTACCAAGGAGCTTCAGGACAGCAAGTCAGATCTGATTGTTGGGAATTACAGTGATGGAAAGATTTTTCCTTCTTTATTGGCACATAAGTTTGATGTTACACAGGATGCGAAATGGAAGGTAATACGAGGTGACTGAGAGCAAACCCGAATAGAAAGAGATGTGAAAAAGTCGAGCATAAGAAATGCACTTGAACGAACAGCTGAGCCTTTAGGCGAATCATCCATGAAGGTATTCCATTGCGTAGTAGGAAGAAACTCGAAACCCGCTCCTAATGATCCAACTGAAGAGCCCGCCCATACATTCCAGGAAATGCTGAGAAGAGCTTTGGTAGCGGCGAACCAGCGTGGCCAATAGGCTCAGAGGACGAAGTAGGTGTAGCTGAGTATCGATACATCATTATAATAGTAGTTAGTCCGCAAAGAATAGGTCGGGCGGAGCTTGAAGAAGCCCCCATAGGTTTATTGATTGGCGATGCTTTACATGTGTATTGGATATGATAATACCTATTTATTGTTGGAAGACGGCTCAGCGCGTTTACAACTAGCGGAATTCTTCGTCTTCTCGGCTATCTCATCAGCTGCTCTCCCACCATGGGGAGTTGAGGGGTGTAGCTTGCTTGAGACTCAATTCTGATGATTAGCCCGTCTCTTAATAAGAGAGCAATAGAGAACTCAAACTCTTGAAGCTGGCTATGTCTACAAGCCCGCCTCTGAGAGCGAAGTTGGAAGAATCTCTGTTGCTGTATCCGATGATGCTAGCGGGCCAAAAAGATAAAAATAAGAAGGTGGATACCAATGCTGGTAGGGTTAAGCCAAAATTGAATACTAACCTGTCTGAGCCCAAGTTGAAATCAGTTAATGTTGAATCTAATAAGGGTTCTGGTTTTGCTAAACAAGGGGTGTCACAGAGGCAAGCTTCTTCGAACGTACAGATTGTTTCTACTGGGAACAGGAATGCTAGCACGTCCCAGGGGGGGAAAATCTATTGAGAAGGTGGTGATTAATCTGACTTTAGAAAGTCAAAATCAGAGTTTGATCCTGGCTCAGACCGAGAAAAAAGGTTCAGTAAGGGATTCTCCTATTCCTTCTATTCATGGGTCTCGACACCGAAAGGAAGTTGGTTCAACTAGATGATTTAAAAAAATAGAATATCAGATGTTCAATCTCTCAGTTCTTTGATAAAGATCGGATCTCACTGTCTAAGGCCCCTGCTTGGGACAATATGTCCACATTGCTTCCCATTTATCACAACAGAATAAGTCTGAAGCAAACCAATCCCACTTCGAGAGGAAAGAGACTCTAATGCGGATTCTCCGTCCGTGTCTTTTTTGGCTTTGACTTCGTAAGCTATCGAGGTTACTTGAAATTATCTCAATCAAGTAAGTTTCTTCAATTTCTATGTGAAAATAGAACAAATCAAAGAAGCCGACGAATGGAGGAAGTTTGGTTGATCCGCTTTCTCAACTGAATGAGTCAGTAAGAGTTATTTAGGCCAGTTCAGAATGAAAGACCCCCTACGTTAAGTCGAAGAAAGAAGTACTCCGCTTGGGAGCTTCATAACATGTCTTTCTAGAGACGGACGGCTGCATAGAGGCGGCAGGGAGCAGGGAATGCTTTGAGGACGAAGAAAGCGAAGGAGAGGAAAGAAAGACTCGCAGCTAGAACAACTGGTAAACTCATGCCAGGGGAAGAAGTAGCTAAGGAAAACTCACAGGATCCACCAACTAGGCAAAGAAGGAAGATCGGAACTGAAACTCCCTAATAAAAAGGTAGGGAAGAAATCACCTTATTACCCAAGTTTCAAAAGGAGTGATCTGACTCCGTGCGAGGTAAAGAAAGATTATGAACCGGAGACTCTCATTCCGAGTTCGCCATTAATTAAGGAAGTTGGGATACGCTCAGGATCTAACGTGTAAGGGCGATTGGCTACCTTTACGCGCATTGGCATTGGAAACAGAATCAGCAACTTCACAGCACAGTTCGGGGCGGATGAAATGATGACGCTTGGGAATCATGAGCAGTTAGCCTTGAGTCAATACCTAGCCTAGCAGTTAAATCCCCCCCAAGAAAAGAAATAAGCAATCCTGAGGCGGTTGATGCAAGTTGGATGGTTGAGATGGCTTTTAGTTAAGTCCCGATCGTCGGCAATTCGCATAACGGAATACCCGGAGCCTTAACAGATAATGGTTCGCCTTATTTTTAGTTAGGATGATCTTGTGATTTTACTCGATTCGAAACCTTAATAGGAGAGTGGCCAAGCCGAGAATCCGCTCTTGGTGGTTGGGGCTTTAGTAAAAGAAACTAATAACGAAGGTTACCCCACTAAAGTCACTGCCCCCCTTTACAAGAAGGCTAGCAACCGGAAAAGCTTAAGTGAAGCCCGTTAAGTGATGCCCGAGCGCGTATTGTATTGAATCGGGTATGAGGGTCTCAACTCCAGTAGTTCTATCTATCTATTTTGAATCTATTTTGGAGTTAAGTGAATACTCTTTTTCAAGCTATCTCTTTTTCAATCCCGGGTTACTGGAATGCGCTGTTTATTAGTTCTTTACTGGACTAACTGGGGTATTATCTAAAGCTGTTGTTGGTGTTGAGGTTTCCTAACTACACTCAATCAAAACAATAAGCGCTAAAGCGGGAAGGTATAATTCCGGAGAGGAGCTCTATCTCTCGCCGGGAGGAAGGAACTGATATTCAGCCTTTGGCCGTTGTCAAACAATCCTTGGATAGACGGTTTCACGTAGGTACATCTTGATTTCGTCTAGAGCGAATATGCCGCTGATGCATAAAGCTGTGTGGAACCTGCTGAATCATATAGAGTTTGTAGCTAGGCGCACACAAATACCTGAGCCTTTCAGAAGGTCAAAATAGACAGAAGGTCAAAATAGAAAAAAGACGAGCTGCTAACAAAGTCTTCATCCTCTGTTGTCTTGAATGGAACAAGCCTCTCTGCTTTCGAAAGCGGACTCTCGTATACAATAGAAGGGCTTGCTTTGGACTGAGATAGCTCTCCCTTGTTGCGGCTGGTCGCCTTAGTTCAGTCAAATGACTTTTGAGAGGCTCTGAAAAGACCTGACATCTATACAGCCGCACTTCCAACAAGGATCTTCTGCTCGTAGACCACCCTACTGTCCGCACTTCGACTTCTCCTCTATACCCTTCCCCAAAGCCTGGTCCGTCCATTCCACCCAATTAAGGTTGTTCCGATTGACTTAGTGCTTGTCTATTTTGCACTAATTTCTCCTCCTTCTGAGAGCACTGACAGGGCTAGTAACAAAAGTCAGAAGAAGCGCTAATGTAGTGAAGAAGAGCTTAGGACGAGAGCCATGTCCCAGTCTAGCAACGAATCTCAAGAACTCTGACGAGACCATTTATGTGTCGCTAACTGGTCTCTCTACCCCGAAGGGGAATCCATAGAAGGTGAGAACTCAATCAGGAAGGACTGCTAGTCATCACCGAGGGTATGACCAAGGAACTGCTGCTGATAGCGGTATACCTGCCAACTGAGATGGAGAGAATGCGCTCCCAATCGCCGATGCTAAAACAAAGAGGGCGTAGACCCGAGGGGAGGTTTAGTCAGCTGCTAGTTTTGCCAGAATAGGAAGAGCTCTTGTTCACGACTCTGCTGCCATTGAATCTTTTGAAGTTTGCTCCTATCATAGATAAGAGAAAGGCTGCTTAAAGGAAAGCAGTTGTAAGAGAAAAATGCCCCTCCCCGGCCAGAGCATTAGACTTGATTACAGCCCTGGGACTAAATAAAGGGATTGGGAAGGATTGTATACCTACTCGAAAGGAAGTGAAGTCGCCCAGATAAAAACCCAAAGAAAGACAACAGCTAGAACAACTGTTTCGATCGGACAGGTTAGTTGGACAAGCAAATAAATAAGCAATCCCGAGATAGCAGATTCAAGGTCTTTCTTGTTAGAGCCTCTTTCTTGAGAAGGATTTCTGGTATTCGATTCAGCTTTCCCTTACTACTGATATCCCGTCAATCAATACAGCAATCTGTATCCTAATCACTAATTAACGCAAGCTGCTAAGTAATTGATCTTTGATAGAGGTTTTGGTCTGATATCTGGTAAGCAGGCTCTTTCTTGTTGATCTGTCTCTTCTATGGGATCTTTGCATTTCGAAAGCCGTTCAAGGAACTCTTTTAGGGTTCCAGATTAGTTAGTAGCTCACCAGTACAGAAACAAACCCACCAAAAGGAATAGGAGAGCTCTTATGTTCTTCCTCTTGAGAAAAGGAAGTCAAGTCAACAGCAAAGGAAGAAGAGACACCAAGTCCCTAAACTAAACAACCCAAGACCGATGATCTTTTACCGCTTGCTCTTACTGGATCCGCTTATGGGAATTAGGATTCCTCGCTTCCTGAATCAATAACCAGATCCAATACGCCATTTCTACCCCTTCGGCTAGCGAGTTGGAGTGGAAAGCTCGGGAGTTGTTATTGATTTTATTGGGGAATTCAAGGGTTTTATCTTCTACAGATACAGAATATCCCAAAGCCATATCTTCTATCTCCGCCTTTGATCGGGCTTTTGATCGCTTTTCTGAGTAAGGCGAGAACCACACGAATAGACGACATCTTGACAACTGGAGCAAATATCTCATCAAAGTCGACTCCCTTTTTCTGCGAGAATCCTTTGAAAACCAATCTAGCCTTGTATCGTGGAACTGGAGCATTCACATCTTGCTTCAACCTATAAACCCACCGATTCTTCAAGGCTCGCTTACCCTGTGGTAGCTTTTCCAACTCAAAAGTCTGATTTTCCTGGAGAGATTTCATCTCATCCACCATAGCTTCAAGCCACTCTTTCTTATGTTCATCTTCCAAAACTTCATCATAACATTCGGGTTCTCCCCCGTCAGTCAATAACACATATTCATTTGCAGAATACCTGGTGGAAGGTTGTCTATCTCTGGTAGACCTCCTAAGCGACACTGCTGGTTCTGAAGTTTCAGGCTCTGGTTCTGACAACTGAACACCATCACCGTTATCATCATCTTCTTGAACATCATCATGTGAAGAAGAACTAGTCTCGCCAAAATCATAATGATCATTCTGAGTTTCATCCTGAACAAGTTCTGGTGTAACAACAGATTTAGGGGGAACGAGATCAAAATCAATCATGGATACACTAAAAAACGTCTTTATGTCTTTGAAAGAAGCAAATGGACTTTTGAGGTCAAATGTCACGCTTTCAATTTGAATTAGGAGCTGTCCCAATGCCCTAGGTTCTTCTCTTGTGAACGAATCAGATGCACATTCAGATGACTCTATGACTTTCTTCCTTTCGTACCCTTCTGACGCCGGAACTATAGGACTCTGTGAGACCCCATTACCTTTTATCTGTGTCCCGTGCTATAAACCCGTTCGTCGATTCTTTTGGTACGCTTATGAAAAACTACTATGATGAGATGATAGAATGAGTATGATTATTTAGAAGCTTGAATACATACATTATAATTGCATCTCTACCCCATGTCTTTTGGAGGGTTTTACGTAACACCCATATCTCCTTTTGTTCCGATGTCTATCCAAACGGTGTACTTTTTTTTTGGTTACATGAGGATAGAAAGTCAAACTATGCAAAGTCAAAACCACGGGTATTAAAAATTACCTCGCATCAGCAGATAGAATGGCATTTAAGCCTGGCGGTGGATCCCTAAGAAGAACATAATCTAACTCCAAATCGCAGGCTTCCTTTGACAGGTAGTCAGCTGCGAAATTGCCTTCCCTCAGAGTGTGTTGAAGACGACATTGCCAGTCCCTCGCTACCAGCTCACGTATGTCAGCAATGAGACTTCCCAATGGATGAACTTGTGTATCAGCGGATGAGATCAATTCCAGGACTATTTTTGCGTCAAGTTCGCAAATAACATTGAAGAATCCTTCATCCCAGGCAAGCATCAACCCAAACCGCAGCGCTTGTAGTTCAGCCACTGAGTTCGAACAGATACCCAAATGCGCTTCAAATCCAGCAAGCCAGAATCCTGCATTATCTCTGATCAAACCACCTGCTCCAGCAACTCCAGGATTACCCCTCGCAGCTCCATCTGTGTTAAGTTTCACTATATTCTCTTCGGGTGGAATCTATCTAATGAGGCTATCATCCTTCCTCGTAAGCCTTGGTTTAGAGAAAGCTTACGCTTACAAAGAAAGATAGGCTTACAGAAAGAGCTTTAGTACCCCTAGCTAAATCTGCATTTAGGGTTTGGTTGAAGACATCTTCACAACATCGGCTATCATAGAAAGAAAGAAAGGCCGCTTCGCTTTTGATGAGTTCAGCTACATTTAATCAAGTATTATAAGTATAGTAAGGGCCGAGCCCAAGGAAAGGTCCACCCAAGAAAAGAACATGGCGGGAAGGGCTACTCTGATAAGCTCGGTAACCAGTGCAATTCCAGTTTATCACATGACCATCTTCTTACCTAAGAATCTTACTAGTTCGCTGGACAGCCTCAATAATCGCTTTCTTTGCAGTGGAAATGATCAGAAAAGGGGTTATTTGGTAGCTTGGAAAGATCTTTCTTGCCCGAAGAGAATGGGAGGACTGAGCTTGAGACGCATGGAGCTAGACAATCTTGCTCTTTTGAAAAAAAACAGCGTGGCGCTTTGTACATGAAAAAGATAGCCTTTAGGATTAGATTCCAAAAAGCAAAATCACAAAGTAGGTGATGACGTCTTTCCTTACTTGAGTGAAAGACATGGCTCTTACCCGTCTTGGTCTTATACTTGGCGTGGACTAACTAAAGCTTGTGCGGTGCTGGGTAATGGCTTAAAGTGGCCAATCGGTGATGGTGCAAATGTGAAGTTTTGGACTCATCCTTGCTTGCTTAATGATCCTTTGATTAATGTGGCTGGAATCTTCTTGCCAAGGGGGGATACGGAAGCTCTTGTGAGGGAATATTGGAACAATGGGGGTGGCTGGAATATGGATTTCATTTTAACCGAGCTGCCTATGGAGATATCGTTGAAGGTTATTGGGCATCCCTTGACCCGTTTGTTGACGAACTCGGATCGAAGAATTTGGAAGCATACTGAAAATGGCATCTTTAATACCCAGTCTGCGTATTTGGCTTTGGTTGAAGATGAGATTGAGGCCACTAATCGGGACTGGAGTTGTTGTAAGCTCAGCATAACGCTCAGTAGCGTTAGAAGAATACACCAAATGTGAATTGGATTCTCTAGTCTTGCATCAAGAGTGCAATCTAGCTGCCACATGGAATTGATTTCCAAGGTTCTATTATTACTGTCCTGGGCGGTGTACGAATGTCATGTTCAAAGCTGCTTTCTCCATGGTCACTGACGAGCTCAATCTTCCTTTCTCTTTTCCGTCAACGGACAGGGACCAAAGGTCTTTGACCCACGATATGCCGCTAAGATAAAAGTCGAAATGTTCCTTCATGGCAATAGAGATCTGAAAAGCTGGTGACAGAGACAAGAGCAGCGAAGCGGGGTCTGCTTGATCAGTCATTTTCTCAATAGTATAGGTGTAACCGATCTTTCAATATGTGCCAGTGGGAGTCACAGGTAGTCTTCCTGCGCGTGCTTTCTTCTTTCAATACCCGACATGGAACTACTAGATCTTTCCATTCCATCCCGAGAGTTAAGCGAAACGTAATCTAGCAAGAGTTTCAGTAAGCGAGCATGGAAGCGGTAGTACACAGGTTAGCGTGGAGTAGTCAGTAGAGCTTCGATATCTAGTCTAGCAAAGTATATACCCAATTTTCTATGATAAAGGTGATAATACTAATTGATCCATGGGTAAAGAAAGTGGTAGAGGGCTTGGCCTCTAGTGCCGTCGAAGGCTTGCTTGAAGATGCATAGATAGCTCGCTTGCTAGCCCATCCTAGGTAGTATTCACCAGATAATAAGTCTAAAAGCTAGTCCAGGTCTTGTTCATAATCCCGAACTTCGAATCCTCTCAAGTTCATCACACTTGGTTGTATGAGTGACGAGCTAATCCATTCCTCCTCCTTTCTTTTTAATGAACTTACGTAGATAGATCGCTATTCAATATAAAGATCTCTTGCTGTAATGACTAGGTTATCATCAACTAGTTTCAAAGGTATGCTAAAGGCATGGATTGAGAGCCATAGAACGCCTAGAGCTAAACATGCTAGCAGTAGTGTAATCCTTCCTCTCCCTAGTGTGAAGCCATACTCCTAAAGAGCGAGTGTTCAGTTCAATTGACAAAAGCCCTATACCCGTATTTCTAAAACCAACCTATGCCTCCTGCCCCGTAGAAGGTTATTCTTAACTTATCACAGAACAGTATCGCTCCTGCTGTCTCTCTCGCGCTCGCAGTCTGCCCATCAGCAATCTTCGCAGATTGGTCTAATGTTGAGTGAGCGTTGAATCTGCTGTTTTGTACTTTTATGTGATCATATTAGATTTTCTTTGATAACTACATTAAACCTATTGTTTGCCCTTTAATGACTCTTTTCGTAACCTTCAGTCGTTTCGTAAACTTCACTTTGTTCCGAACCTTTGCTGCCTTCCTCGAGCAGAGCAGAAATGCGGGAGGACCGCTCCTTTCTCGATTTCCAACATTGAGAGTAGTGCCGAGCCGGGTTCGTCGGTACGGCACCTCAAGCCTGTCATAGCCTTTCCTTGCCTGTGCTATCAAGAAGAAGACTGCTTCCAAGGAAGAGGGTCTGGTAATAATGGGCTTGGTTCAGTAGCAGGAGGAAGATTCAGATCGAGAAGAAGGGGTCGACCCGAAGAGCTTGATGCACCTCCAAGAGGGTCCAGTCAAGCCTTTGGTCAAGGCCGTTTTTTCTGGTTGTCTGAAAGCTTCTTTTCTTCTAAAGCATCAGAACTGCTTCCTATGCCAAAAAGTTATCTGTCTTCAAAACAAAAGCAAAAGCGGTGGCAAACACAGGCCTTTTGTCGGACACTTCCCGGGATTGCAGTCATAAACTAAGCTCCTAGACTCTGTGAAAGACAGCACTGAGGAAGAGGGCTTTTGCGCTTTCAATGCTAGTTTTTAGTCATATAGTGTTAGTCCTACTTTGATCTTTATTATTTATGTTACATCTCATGAAATTCCTTTTCTAAGCCAGAGCCGGGTCAGTCTAATGAGCTTTTATGAAGATCTAGCTTTCCTTTTATAGGTTTCTAGCCAGGTTCCTTCAAGTGATAAGAGATTTCAGGCTTGTATAGGGAATCAATGAGGCTAGGTTACACTAGTAAGGAAAAAAAATGGATAGACTTTTCACATTCTACGTCATTATTTTTTACAATAAGATTCAGTGACGCGCATTGAAATAAAAAAATCAAGCTTACCTCGAATCCATCTGAGGGCTAGAAGATGTAGATCGGCTTTCACTTCAGTGCAGAAAGTATGCTAAGCCAGGGAGGGAGGCAGTCGGAGGCGGAATGTTGTCAAGCGGGGGGGAAGTCAAGAGGGATGCGGGAGAGATTCTTCAGGAGGCGCACTCAGGCCGAATAGCAAGCGAAGGCTGATCCTAATCGAAGTCCCTCGCTTTAGATAAGGAAATCTTTCTTATGAAAGGGGACAGAGTGCTCATCCTTGGAAAGCCAAGCTGGAATAGCAATCCAGGAAAAGCGCACCCTGGCAAGTAGAGCAGGAGTGGCTTTCATTCCTTATATCTATTTCACTTTACGCTAGCGGAATGCAACGAATCGTCTACTCATTTGCCCTCTGCCTCTCCTCTTATTGGATCTATCACCTACGCTCACTAATCTCTGTCTCCTTCGTGTCTGTCTTCCGGTTGATGATGAACTTGTTCTCTTCTTAGGCGTAGGTGTAGGTGCTCTTCTCTTATTCGTATACTAAGTATATGTAAGAGTGAAACCTCTTGAAGTAAAAAACCTTACCTATGTCTCTTAGCCAATCAAGCTTGACTTTCTTTCCCTTTTATTCTTTTGTTTTCTGCCTCGGTCAGCTTTTCTTTGATCTATCTCTGCGGATCATTAAACTAACCTTCTCTGGTCCGCTTTGGCTATTGAACTAATCTTCTTCGAACTCCCAGGCTGAACTCGGAAAGACAAAGACTTTAACTCACTTCAACAACTGGCTTAGAGCAGTTAGACAGCTTTCACTTTCAGTGCCTTGTTAATCCCTCAAAATGCTAATAACACACTTTAACTTTTCCATAAGCTTTCATCCCAAAATCGCAGGGGGTGGGTCTGCTGCTTACAGTTCACTATAAAACAAAAAGAAAAAGCAAAATTGAGCGCATTGATCGCAGATGACAGACAGGTATCTCTCGTGAAACCTTCCCTTTTCTAAAATGCCTAATTGGTCTGACTTAGCAATTTTACAAAATGGAGCTGCCCGCTGTTTGGCTGACCCTCTTATTCCCATTCGGGTTGGGTTGACCCAGAAGTAAAGAAAGAAGGAATGGAATCACTGGAGAGTCGTCTGCAGTTCACACTTGGGAAAAGACGACTTACTTTGGAAGCGGAACACGAACCGATTTCCGCTATTCTGGATTCTTATTGAGCGTAGCGAAATCAAGGTTTATGAGAAAGTCAGCGAAGCTTCTATTCTACCTTTGCGTAGTCTCGGTTCACAGTGGAAGGCTCCGCACCCGAGCCTCATTAGACTCAGCGAAAGTGTAAGGTGTAAGTAAAGAGAATAGAAGAAATGAAGTCCGTCCCTTAGCCTAGTAGTCTATATCTACAGCTGACGCAACTCCGTACTGACGCCTCACTACTACTTAATTAATTAACGGTTAAGCGATTTCATAACCTTAGCTTTTCTTAACCAGCTGACCTTACTTCGTAACCTTAACGTACTTTCTTTCTTACTTTAGCATAGGCCTTCGACACTTCAAACGGGCGCTTCGCCCCTATTTTTTTCTTTTTTTAATTAAAAAGAACGGGGCCTTACTTCTTCTGTTCAGGGGGGGATGAAAGACAAAGAAAGAGATCAGGGGATTTATGATCGGAGAAAAGAAAGGAAAGGAGCGTAGTTGGTGTATCACTGGGTCGGTGGGGGAAGCCGTAGGAAGACCCGCCGAATTCACATCAGAAATCGCCAACATGAACACAAACGAAATTTTGAATTGCGTATAGAAAGAAAACGAACAACTTCTATTCTCGGAGCCCACGGAGCGGTATATGAAGAATGGCTTTTTGGTCCCTTTCGTCCAGTGGTATCGTTCATTATGAGTTGAGATTCATCGATTCTATTAATTTCATATAGAAGTATGTATCGAATTCATGCTCATAGGTAGATCGATATTCAATCATCTGCTGCTGATGGTCTTGCATAGCCAGGGGCTTTCTTTCTTTCCAGTATTGATTGCTATCTCCTTGGCTGAACCTGAGTAAAAGTCCTATTCAAAGGTGTCCAATAAGTGATTCCCTGTTGCAACTTCTTAGAATTCCGATTAGGGAAGATTGAATAGATAGCATTCAGTTTGACGTTTTATCGTCTTTTTTGGACATGATGGGATTTACTTACCTAAGATGAAAAAGAAATATTCTTCATCAGTGCCCCGTTGTTCAATACGATTCTTCTCTAGAAGCGAGTGAGGCATTCCACAATAACTCAAAGTAAAAATAACATCCCATCTCCAGCCTTTCCATCTACCCTTCCTTCTCTGTTCACCTATCTAAAAGCGGAAGATCTTAAAAGTGAATTATTCGTTGAGATTCTTTGATTCTTATCTCTTTACCTGCTAGCTAGCCAATCGAGATAGTGCTTGATTGAAGGTAAGCTCTGAATCATACTTTGGCTCTCTTATCCTTAGTACTAGTACTCCGGGATTTAAGGAGCTATCCACCTATCGAGAGAGGGGGGAATTGATTTAGCAATTATGCCACTTATGCTGCTTCCCCTGAAAGAGCTGATTATAACATCCCGAATGCTGCTTCACCCATAGGGGATTTAGCGAATGAATCGATACGAATAAGAAAGACTAAAACTTAATCCCGGGGTGTTCTAAGCGGAAGCTACTATTGCCGTTAGAGTGGATTTGACTCTTTCGGTTGTTCTTCCTGGATCCGCTTATGGTTATGCAAGACAAATAAATGCCTGCTGCTCTTGGTTTTTTTCAGCTTTTCTCAAGGGCGGATTATCTTATCTTCACCGGTTTCAGGGCAAGGCTGGTAGATGAATTGCTTAGGAAAGTAGTTGAGTTGCATTCCTTCTTCCCTTTCTTATGCTATTCCAATAAGCGAGAGCAGGTTAAGGGGATGGATGCTGGTTGTTTGATGAATTGGATTTGGGGTAGGCTCTGTATCTGTAACTCACCTGAATCCATAATACGATCAGACGAGAAAGCAATATGAGAAATGCCCAGAAAAAGAGATAAGGAAATTCCCAGCTGCTTGCCAAGGTAAAGCAAGAGCTTCTAACCCCGTGGAAGGAAAGATGACTCTACTGGTTGCTTTCTCTATTCCGGTATTGAGGCTAGGAAAGCAGATATTTATGCGAGCTAGCGACTTAAAGAAAGGTTTTGCAGAACCTGTCTTTCCTATTGGACCCAACCGCTAAGCTAGCTATTTGCTATCCCATAGTAGTAAATAAATCTCTTCACTCTCGCGCTCTAGAAGGAATCGCTCTTCTCCCTAGCTTTACGAATCTCAACCATTCACTTGCGAGTATCAGGGATTTTTCTGTAATTAGTTCCGACCATCACTATTCAATCAATCAGTGCTGTTCAAGCGACGGGGGAATGAATACAGAACAGAATACCCAAGATCTAAGAACAAAGAGGACGAATTCGGCTAAACCTTTAGAATTGGGTAAATTTCCTTTTCTATTGTCAGATTGAAATGTCAACATTTTCATAAACCCGGGATTTTAGCTTACTTTGAGATTTCCTTTCCTAAAGCGCATTCAAGAGTAGGAATTGATGCTAAGCCTTTGATCCATCCATAAAAGGTCAATACAGGAACCCCTTTCTCTTACGGAAAAACAAGAGTTGGAACCTGAGAGAACTCAGTGCAGAGAATGTCAGTTCGATGGTGATGTATGGAATGCTCGGGCATTGATTGAGAAGGAAAGGACACTCTCTGAAGCGTATCAGCTCTATTAGCATTAGCCGCTAATCCCACAATGGAATGGACTCGGCGATGGAATCCCGTTCTTTCAGAACCTTTCTTTGCCCTTATTTATGTTCTCGAAAGGGGAATCGGAGGTTTTACACCTTTCTTTTCTACTTGCTTTTCGTTTTTTAAAAACTAGAGATCTAGGAAATGAAATACGGAGGAACATCTATTACAGGAAATTTATCAAGTCCTTTTCGATATAGAAAGTTGGTCAATTCATGAGAATCTTTTTCTCTCAATAGAAGTCTTATATTATACAAGCCTGTCACCACTTCTCTCAAAAACTACTAACAGGCCCATTCTTCTACTATAGATAGAGAAGTAAGTGAAAACGAAATCGGAAGTGAAGCCCTCGATCATTCACTCAACAAGCACCATCACGACCACGTTCGACCAGTCGATTGCATTACCTCCCTCTCTTCCACAAAGAGGAGCGAAAGTAGCCAAGAGAGAGCCCCAAGGGGGGAAGTCAGAAGTATCCTAGTTCGTACTTCCTTGTTGTCTTGTCTGTGAGTTGAATCAGAAGCCTCGAATGGTTGTCTGTGTTCTCTTTGTTGTTTGAGAGGGGATAACCATCTTACTAGTTCCCACTTCCGGCTTTAAGAGAATACACCTCTTAACTGAGAGTTCCTACAAGCTTGTTCTTAGTGTTATAGTAGTTCTTGAGTTCAGTTAGCGACTGATCCAAGGGTATATCTATCAGCTATGAGTTGAAGGAGCTAGACAGTAGGTCCTGTGCTTTCCGCCCGAACACTGCAGATTCTCGAACAAGAGCATACAAATACTTGATATGAGTTGACTAGCCTTACTTACCTATCAGGAGAAGACCCCAGAACTAAACTCTTCTTTTAATCTGGTAGTCTCGGATCACCACGGGGGCATAAAATAGTTGGTGGATGATTACCTAGGGATCCGCTCGATAATTAGGTTGCCCCCTTTCAGTCTAGTTTTATTCCGGGAAGAGGTCTTGTCAGAGCCTATTTCTTGGTAGGCTTATGATTAGAGGAAGAAATAACATCTACCAGCAAAGGCAATAAATGAAAACAGGCTTTACTATTATACGGCATTAATGCTGTATAGAAAGATAGAACTTCCGGGGCTTTGCATCTGACATTCCTTGGGCTAGGAACCAGAGAAAAGGAATAGCCAATTGCAGGGTAAGGGGAGAAATGACACTTTCCACATTTCAGTTAGAAAAAAAAAGCTGTTTCAACCCGCGTGTCAGCAAAAGTGAAGGCTCTCTCTCTTCTGTCGTCTAAGATTGAGTTGAACCCGCTTCTCTTACATCATCCGAGAAGCATACCCCGAGAGCGCCTAATTAACGAGAGATAGCAAAGGTGCTGTAAGACGGATCCCTTCCACGAGCGAGCTGCGGGCGAAGTTGCATGAACTGAAATTCATTTCTTTCTAGACGATATTTATCTTATACAGTAACGGTATTTAATTATGAGGTAGTTGACCCTGTTAGTCCGTTCTTTGCAAGAGTCGAAGCATAATCTTTTTGCTTTTTAAATAGGATTTTCCCCGCTTAATGGATAAGCATTTGCTACCAATGGGGAATTCTTTCTCATCTTAAATTCCAAGATTGGATTTGCGAAAATGGAAACCATAAATCTCATACACAATAGAAGGATATGGGAGATCTATCTTTTAGATAGTGAACGGGGGAACCCTAGTCTATTCACTGGTACTGATGGTTGATACTGATAAAATTCTTTCTTTTTTATCAGCCCATGATCTGAACAAGTCGCACATACACCCTAGTACATGTTCCTCGGCGCTGAGGACATCCCCGAAGAGCAGGGGATTTCGTGACATTTCAAATTGGCTTTCTTGCATTTATAATAAGTTGTTTAATAGTTGGCATGCTGAATCATATACATAATAGACTGGTTAAGATCGATCCTAACCAGATGATTATGAATTACTTCTTTTTCTATTTATTAATAGATTAATAAAATATTAACCCCTTACCTTAAGTTAAGAAGGAAAGGAATAAGAGGATTAAATCAATTTTAATTAAGATTAAATCAATTTTAATTAAATTGTGGATTTGTGTTAAATCGTTGCCATTGCTATTTCTTATTTAACCGCTACAAGATCAACAATTCCATGAGCTTGGGCTTCTGTTGCTGACATAAAAACATCCCTTTCCATGTCTTCGGCATTAAGCTGGTAGAAAGCTATCCCTTCCTCTTATCCTTCTTACCAATGGCTTTCACACCCGACTCATCAAGAAGAGTCTTACCCGCGTGCCCACTAACCGGAGCATCAACCACTATTTTCGATACATTCTCCTCACCCACCTCCGTACTCAATGATGGAAAAGGATTATTACCCCTCTTCTCATTCAGAGAACTTCCTTGCCGGCTACCCTATCGATAGATAAACTGGTATGAGAATTCTGCTCCTTAGTTCTCGAAATAGCTCTCACTCCTTTCTCTGCATTAACTGTGCTCTGCCCAGCACTAGGCCCTATGGAAAATCCATCTATTCCCACTCTACTTATGTAAACCCTAAAATAAAACCCAACAATAACCGATGGAACTAGACCAAGCGCACTATGAACTGGAGCTGTTGTAGTCGTAGCTAGCAAACCCGAAGCAAAGGGAAAGCCTTATGCAACTGTCTATCTCGAAAAGGAAAACTCCGAATCGATAGAAGCTGAATTTCCCGTTTCTTTTGTTGTTGATGGTACCGGAGTAGTGAATTCTTATGCAACTCTCTAGTTCGCATATTTCCTAGAAACTAACTTTCCTTCAGAGCGAGCTATTTTTCTAGCCCGTTAGTGTATGCCTCAGGGGGCGAAGAAGGTGAGCCGAAAGGCGAAGGGGAAGGAGGGAGGGGTTGCGACTAGCTAAATCCCTTGGTTTAGTTGATGTGATAGTGGAGATGGATGCTGGTAAATTTCCTTACTCATGGTATTACCTACATGCATCAGAATTCCATATTGGTTCAGGAAGCTTCGACCGTAGAGTCAGGGAGAGAAGAATCAATGGATACTCACGAACGGTGTATGTAAGCCTCAACCTATGTATTCATGGTAGCTAGCCCGCAAACGAGCTACGAGCGTCGAGCTAAGCCTTCTCCTTTCTTTCCGGTCTTGCTAGCGGATTAGCGGTATTTATTGCTTGGGAACTATCGAGATTACCAGATAAACATGAAAGAAAGACTTTTTTATTTATTGCGATATTCATAGAAGCGAGGTTATTCGTTTAGAATAATGAACTCTAATTAGTATGAGAGAAGAAATGAGCATGTCAGATCTACAAGCGCTAAAAGCCTATCTCTATCTGTCTACAAGCCAGTCTTATAGACGGATTCCATTTTTCCATGGCCGATGGGCTCACGAACGGTAGTGAATCAATTTCATCTGCATCTATTGACTCTGCAACCACTGGAGTTGTTGTAAGCTCAGCATAACGCGAAGTAGCCGAGACGCAAGTAGAAGAGAAAGAAGGGGAGTCTGACAAGGCACTAACCCGATAGATACCGAAGTCTACCCCAACCGAAAGAGTCAAATCCACTCTAACAAAGAATTCTAAATATTCTTCTTTTTAAAAACACCGTATTTGAGGTATCAACCCTAATTGCGGTAGGAAAAAGAATTAAAAATCGTTAAAAATGAAGACTTTTGCCGCT